AACCTATTCGAAGTGGCTCATTTCGTACCGGAAAAACCTATGTATGAACAAGGATTGATTCTGCTTCCCCATCTAGCTACTCTAGGATGGGGAGTCGGTCCTGGTGGGGAAATCGTGGACACTTTTCCATATTTTGTATCTGGGGTACTTCACTTAATTTCTTCTGCGGTTTTAGGTTTTGGTGGTATTTATCATGCACTCATAGGACCCGAAACTTTAGAAGAATCTTTTCCATTCTTTGGCTATGTATGGAAAGATAGAAACAAAATGACCACAATTTTGGGTATTCACCTAATCTTGCTAGGTGTTGGTGCTTTTCTTCCAGTGCTCAAAGCTTTGTATTTTGGAGGTGTATATGATACTTGGGCTCCCGGCGGTGGAGATGTAAGAAAAATTACGAACCCAACTCTTAACCCAAGTGCTATATTTGGTTATTTACTTAAATCTCCTTTCGGAGGAGAAGGATGGATCGTTAGCGTGGACAATCTAGAAGATGTAATTGGAGGACATGTATGGTTAGGTTCCATTTGTATCTTCGGTGGTATCTGGCATATCTTAACCAAACCTTTTGCATGGGCTCGCCGTGCATTCGTATGGTCCGGAGAAGCTTATTTGTCCTATAGTTTAGCGGCTCTATCTCTCTTTGGTTTTATTGCTTGTTGTTTCGTTTGGTTCAACAATACAGTTTATCCCAGTGAATTTTATGGGCCCACCGGCCCAGAAGCCTCTCAAGCTCAAGCGTTTACTTTTTTAGTTAGAGACCAACGTCTTGGAGCTAGTGTGGGGTCTGCCCAAGGACCTACTGGTTTAGGTAAATACCTTATGCGTTCTCCGACTGGAGAAATTATCTTTGGAGGAGAAACGATGCGTTTTTGGGATCTCCGTGCTCCTTGGTTGGAACCCCTAAGGGGCCCTAATGGTTTGGATCTGAGCAAGTTGAAAAAAGACATACAGCCTTGGCAGGAACGACGTTCAGCAGAATATATGACTCATGCTCCTTTAGGTTCTTTAAATTCTGTGGGTGGTGTAGCTACCGAAATCAATGCGGTGAATTATGTCTCTCCCCGAAGTTGGTTATCCACCTCCCATTTCGTTCTAGGATTTTTCTTCTTCGTAGGCCATTTGTGGCATGCGGGAAGGGCTCGTGCAGCTGCAGCAGGATTTGAGAAAGGGATTGATCGTGATTTCGAACCTGTCCTTTCCATGACTCCTCTTAACTGAAAAAATAGATCGAACCAGATGGAAGATAAATCGATTCAATTTCATTACATCTATCTCCCATATCGGCGGGATAGGAGTATTTTCAAATACTCTCTTTCCAACTGGATCCTTGTAGCTCGGCTATATACAGCCGAGCTATTCTCTTTTTTTTTTTTTATTGGACCGGACCAATAAATGTGATTGTTGAAAAACAACAGGAGAGAGAGGGATTCGAACCCTCGATAGTTTTTTTTTACTATACCGGTTTTCAAGACCGGAGCCATCAACCACTCGGCCATCTCTCCCGAGGGACAACTTCTATTCTACCCCCTCGGATAATCCCTAACTATAAGCATAAGGCCGGGTCGATACCAACTATACCTGTGACATATGGTGATTTTTCATCATCATCTAGAATGGAAAAAAAAAAAAAAGAAACGAATTTCCCTCTCCTCTCACACTCAAATATCAAATTGAAAAATTTTGAAAAGCTCGATCAATTTATGGTCAAATCCTTTCCATAGTGCATTTGATCAGAATTGAAAATTGGGGATCAGATGGTATAGTCTATTCAATCTGTTGGGAGCTTGTAAGATCACAACCATGACTATTGCTTTCCAATCGGCTGTGTTTGCATTAATTGCTATTTCATTTTTACTAGTGATTGGCGTACCTGTTGCACTTGCCTCTCCTGATGGTTGGTCAAGTAGCAAAAATGTTGTATTTTCGGGTGTATCATTATGGATCGGATCAGTCCTTTTTGTAGGTATCCTTAATTCTTTCATATCTTAGATCTGTTCTAGATGTTTTAGGTTCAAACCCCCTCCCCCCCCCCCTCCCGGAGGGGCTTTATAGCTCTTCTGAAGGGCCTTTTACTTCAGGCCCAAGGAGGAGGGGTTTTCCTTATCCGTAATTGAATGAATAAATGAATAATTGGACCATTCAAATCAAAAATAATATCTACTTACGAATGGGATTGAACGTATATGTCTTTTCCATTTCAATGTTATGAATATATATATATATATATTCATAACATTGAAATGCGGGTATGGTTGAATGGTAAAATTTCTCTTTGCCAAGGAGAAGATGCGGGTTCGATCCCCGCTACCCGCCCGTCACATTGAATATGAAAAAGAATAATATTGATCGTTTCTTTTCCTCACTTATCATTCAATTAGAAAATGATAAGTGATAGAGCAATCCTTTCCGGACCAAAATACTTCGTATGTTCTGGTCTGGCGGAGACAGGATTTGAACCCGTGACCTCAAGGTTATGAGCCTTGCGAGCTACCAGACTACTCTACTCCGCACCATTGATTGATATCATAATCAGAATGGGTACACCAAACAATAATGGGATATACTACCCCTATATAGGGGTAGTATATCCCGTTATCACAAGAAACTTCAATTACTTTTTTTCTTTTCCTACCAACTCGATTTTGTTATCCCGGGCAATAAACATGCGTGGGCCATCTCACGGAGTATGTGTCCGGACAATCCAAAGTCTCGATAGTTGGCTCTAGGTCTTCCAGTCGAAGAACAACGTCGATGGAGACGTGTAGGTGCACTATTACGCGGTGAAGATTGCAATTTTCTATGAATTTCCCATTTGTCATCCAATGATGACACTTTGCTTTTTTCCTCCAAAGATTGACGAATTAAATGATATTTCCGTTCCAGTGCTTGTCTCTTCTTCTCTCTCTGAATGAGACTCTTTCTCGCCATAATAGTTCAGTCGGTACTATCACCTACCAGGAATAAAAATATAGATCAGATTTTAGATGGAGTAATATTACGTTGATTACTTTTTCTCTGTGGGGTATTGTCATTGTATCAATGACAATACCCATTCACTGATTAAACTGATGAAGAAAAATTAACCAAATTTGCCTGATGTAGAGGCAATTAAAAAAGCTGCATAAGTGAATATATAACCTACGGAAAAGTGAGCTAATCCAACTAATCGTGCTTGAACAATGGAAAGGGCTACTGGCTTGTCTCTCCATCGAACTAAATTAGCTAAAGGCGTGCGTTCATGGGCCCATGCGAGAGTTTCAATCAGTTCCTGCCAATATCCACGCCAGGAAATAAGGAACATAAATCCAGTAGCCCAAACAAGATGCCCGAATAAGAACATCCACGCCCAAACAGATAAACTGTTCATACCAAAAGGATTGTATCCATTAATAAGTTGTGAAGAATTTAACCATAGATAATCTCTTGACCATCCCATTAAATAAGTGGAAGACTCATTAAATTGCGCTACATTACCCTGCCATAACGTTATATGCTTCCAATGCCAATAGAAAGTAACCCATCCAATAGTATTCAACATCCAGAAAACTGCTAAATAAAAAGCATCCCAGGCCGAGATATCGCAAGTACCACCCCGTCCCGGACCATCGCAAGGAAAACTATAACCAAAATCTTTTTTATCTGGCATTAACCTGGAACCACGCGCATCCAAAGCACCTTTAACTAGGATCAATGTAGTTGTATGCAAACCTAGAGCAATAGCATGATGAACCAAAAAGTCTCCGGGACCAATTGTTGAGAACAATGAATTATTATTATCATTAATAGCATTTAACCAACCGGGTAACCATATGCTCTTACCTGCATCGAATGCTGGACCACTTGTTGAAGATAGGAGTATATCGAAACCATATAACGTCTTACCATGAGCAGATTGTATCCACTGAGCAAATATGGGCTCGATCAATATTTGTTTTTCTGGAGTACCAAAAGCAAGCATAACATCATTATGAACATAAAGTCCCAAGGTATGGAAACCTAGTAATAAACTAACCCAACTAAGATGAGATATTATAGCTTCCTTATGTTCCAACATTCTCGCCAATACATTATCCTTATTCTGTTCCGGATTATAATCCCTAATGAGGAATATAGCTCCATGAGCAAAGGCTCCTGTCATAATGAACCCGGCAATGTATTGATGATGAGTATATAATGCAGCTTGGGTGGTGAAGTCTTGTGCTATGAATGCATAAGCGGGTAAAGAATACATGTGTTGAGCTACCAAGGAAGTTATAACCCCCAAAGAAGCTAAAGCAAGACCCAATTGAAAATGAAGAGAATTATTAATTGTGTTATAAAGACCCTTATGCCCGCGTCCTAATAGGCCTCCTGGAGGAACATGTGCCTCCAAAATATCTTCCATACTGTGACCAATCCCAAAGTTGGTTCTATACATATGACCAGCAATTGAAAAAACAAATGCAATAGCTAAATGATGATGAGCCATATCAGTCAGCCATAAACTTTGAGTTTGTGGATGGAATCCTCCGAGAAGAGTTAGAATAGCAGTTCCCGCCCCTTGGGAGGTACCGAATAAGTGACTACTAGAATCAGGATTTTGAGCATAAAGATTCCACTGACCTGTGAAAAACGGTTCTAACCCTTGGGGATGCGGTAATTCATCCAAAAAATTGTCCCATCTGACGTGCACTCCCCTTGATTCAGGAATAGCGACATGAACTAAATGCCCTGTCCAAGCTAGAGAACTGACTCCGAAGAGTCCTGACAAATGATGATTGAGACGGGATTCGGCATTTTTGAACCATGAAACACTTGGTCTCCATTTAGGTTGTAAATGTAACCTACCCGCTATTAAAAAGATGACAGAAAGAAATAGCAAGAAAAGAGCTCCAGCATAAAGATCTTCGTTAGTGCGTAAGCCAATTGTATACCACCACTGATAAACACCGGAATAAGCAATATTGACCGGACCGGGAGCACCTCCTCGGGTAAAAGCTTCTATAGCTGGTTGACCAAAATGAGGATCCCAAATTGCATGAGCAATGGGTCTTACATGTAAGGGATCGCGTACCCATGCTTCAAAATTGCCTTGCCAAGCCACATGGAACAAATTACCGGAGGTCCACAGAAAGATTATTGCCAACTGACCAAAGTGGGAAGCAAAAATTTTATGATAAAGGCGTTCTTCGGTAATATCATCATGACTCTCAAAGTCATGTGCGGTCGCAATACCGAACCAAATACGACGAGTAGTTGGGTCCTGGGCCAAGCCTTGGCTGAACTTTGGAAATCTTGATGCCATAATGCTTTTCAAATCCTCCTAGCCATTATCCTACTGCAATAATTCTTGCCAGGAAGAACGCCCATGTTGTGACGATTCCACCCAGAAGGTAATGAGCTACTCCTACAGCACGTCCCTGTACAATGCTCAAGGCTCTGGGCTGGATAGCAGGAGCAACCTTCAATTTGTTATGGGCCCAAACAATAGATTCAATGAGTTCTTGCCAATACCCACGGCCGCTGAATAAGAACATTAAACTGAAGGCCCAAACAAAATGAGCACCTAAAAATAAAAGACCATATGCAGATAATGAAGAACCATAAGATTGGATCACTTGCGAGGCTTGTGCCCATAGAAAGTCACGGAGCCACCCGTTAATCGTAATGGAACTTTGTGCAAAGTTTCCTCCCGTAATATGAGTTACCACTCCCTGATCACTTATACTACCCCAAACATCGGACTGCATTTTCCAGCTGAAATGGAATATTACTACCGAAATTGCATTGTACATCCAGAATAAACCAAGGAAAACATGATCCCAGGCAGATACTTGACATGTTCCTCCTCTCCCAGGTCCATCACAAGGAAAACGAAAACCAAGATTTGCTTTATCAGGTATTAAACGGGAGCTACGGGCAAATAGAACACCTTTAAGTAGGATTAAAACAGTCACATGGATAGTAAATGCATGAATGTGATGTACCAAAAAATCCGCGGTTCCTAATGGAATTGGTAACAAGGCCACTTTGGAACCTACTGTCACCAAATCACCACCTCCCCAGGTTAAGCTGGTACTTGCTGTTGCACCAGGAGCTGTTGAACCAGGTGCTGAAGCATGAGTGTTTTGTATCCATTGGGCAAAGATAGGCTGTAATTGTATAGCAGTATCTGAGAACATATCTTGAGGACGTCCTAGAGCGCTCATAGTATCATTATGAATATACAGACCAAAACTATGGAAGCCTAAGAATATACATACCCAGTTGAGGTGTGATACAATTGCATCACGATGTCTAAGAACGCGATCTAATAAATTGTTGTATTGAGTAGTTGGGTCATAGTCTCTTACCATAAAAATCGCTGCATGTGCAGCAGCGCCAACTATAATAAACCCACCAATCCACATATGATGTGTGAACAGAGAGAGTTGGGTACCATAGTCAATAGCTAGGTACGGATAGGGGGGCATCGAATACATGTGGTGAGCTACAATAATAGTTAAAGATCCTAACATAGCTAGGTTAATAGCTAATTGAGCATGCCATGAGGTAGTTAAGATCTCGTAAAGACCTTTATGTCCCTCCCCCGTAAATGGACCTTTATGAGCTTCTAAAATGTCCTTGAGGTTATGGCCAATGCGCCAATTGGTCTTATACATATGACCGGCTATCAGAAAAAGAACTGCAATAGCCAAATGATGATGTGCAGTATCGGTCAACCACAGACCCCCCGTTACTGGATTTAATCCTCCACGAAAAGTCAAAAAGTCTGAATATTCCGACCAATTAAGGGTGAAAAATGGGGTCAATCCCTTAGCAAAACTGGGATAAAGTTGAGCCAAAAGATCGCGATTCAAAATAAATTCATGAGGAAGTGGTATCTCTTTAGGATCCACTCCAGCGTCTAGAAGTTGGTTAATGGGTAGAGAGACGTGTATTTGGTGTCCTGCCCAAGATAGAGACCCAAGTCCTAGTAACCCTGCTAAATGATGGTTCAACATGGATTCTACATCCTGGAACCAAGCCAATTCTGGGGCAGCTTTGTGATAATGAAACCAACCAGCAAAAAGCATTAACGCCGCAAATATCAATGCACCAATTGCAGTGCAGTAAAGTTGTAATTCACTGGTTATTCCAGATGCTCGCCAAATCTGGAAGAAACCAGAGGTTATTTGTATCCCTCGAAAACCTCCACCTACATCCCCATTCAATATTTCTTGGCCTACTATTGGCCAAACTACTTGGGCACTGGGTTTGATGTGAGTGGGATCAGCCAGCCATGCTTCATAATTGGAGAAACGAGCGCCGTGAAAATACATCCCACTTAGCCAAATAAAGATGATGGCTAGTTGACCAAAATGAGCGCTAAAGACTTTACGAGAAATCTCTTCCAAATCCTTAGTATGACTATCAAAATCGTGAGCATCAGCATGTAAGTTCCAGATCCAAGTGGTAGTATCAGGGCCTTTAGCTAGCGTCTTTGAGAAATGACCAGGTTTGGCCCATTTTTCAAAAGAGGTTTTTACAGGATCTCTCTCCACTACGATCTTTACTTCTGGTTTCGGTGAACGAATGATCATTTAATTCTCCCCTTTTCGGATGGGACATAAATAAGAAGAACCCTGCCAATAGCAATTAGTGAACTTCCGCGAGATATATCTCAACTTGTTTCTCCCCTTATTTTCTAGTTTATGACTGGAGCGACTATGATACGGGAGTCGATCTGAGGCAGGTGTTCAGTTTTATTATGACATATCTTCGAGGTGCTCAATGGACCGTGGGCTGTTACCATAAAGAAAAAGGCTTTTTAGTGTAATGGAAAAAGCAACGGTGATTATTACACCGTTTCTAGATGGATAAATATATATATATCTGTCTGTATATATGGATATATATATTTATCCATCTATTGATACTCCTCCATATGTCCCATATCAAAGCCATCCATTATAAATCGTTATTCATGGATCATTAATGAAAGACGTCTCCGGATGGATTTTACCCCTATTAAGAATATCCATCAACAATCCAGAATCAAAAAAGGTATTCTTTTTTTTTATATTATAAATCAATTTCTATAAGATGTCGATAGAATCTCATTTTTGGTACTATTCTGGAAGAATCCCATTGATTTCGAGTCAGATATTAAATAATGAAAACGATTTCCCAATAATAGAAATTCTCATTCTCCAAAGCGTCCTGTAATCTTTAACCAATTTTGTGCTTCGATGTAATTGCCCGGAGCAAGTGCTATAGCTTGTTCCCAATACTCAGCAGCTTGATCGAACCAAGCCTCCGCAGTTTCAGGATCTCCCTGTCGAATGGCCTGTTCTCCTCGGTCGGGATAGGTCAACTTGGAAAAGTTTTCTTCCCTCAGAACCGTACTTGAGAGTTTCCTACCTCATACGGCTCAATCCACTATTCTTTAGTCCTCTACCAAAATTTCCAAAATATTATTGAATTGGAGATGATTCATTGGGAGTTCATATTAACCAAAGGACCAAAAAAAGTCAATGACATGAGTTTCTGATTTCACTTCCAATCAATTCAATGATCAGGTTCTATCTTTTCTCCTACCCTCAAAAAGATGAAGTATAGAAAGAGATATACTTCAGATTGATTGTCCAAATCAAAGTCTTTTTGCAAGGTAACTATCTCAGTTCCGTATAGAATTTTTGGAGAGTACTCTCTGAGTACTTCACATCTTTAGGATCTGATGCTACACCGCTGCTCAATAGCTTAGTAGATCAACTCTATTACATAAGTTGATTCCTGATTCTTGTCAATGAGCAGATTTGATCGTATCAGCCCGAACCTTCTTTCAATAATTGATCTTTACGGTGCTTCCATCATCAATTGAATTTTTTATCCATGGAATATTTAGGCTCTATCTATTCATATTCGGGCTCCTATGAGAGATGCTTTTTTTTTTTCGCTACAGCTGATAAAAACCGTTACTTGGGACGGTGCATATGTAGGAAGCCTTTTATTTTGTCCTTGCTCGTACTAGTTATTAACTAAGTTATTCTATGGTACAGATAGCCGCACGTAATGACAGATCAAGGCCGTATTATTAAGAGCTTGTGGTAAGGATGGGTTCCGTTCTAATGCTTGGAAATAATATTCCAAAGCCTTCGTATGTTCTCCATTACTTGTATGCACAAGACCTATATTATATAGTATATAACTTCGATCATAAGGATCAGTTTCCAGTCGCATAGCTTCATAATAATTTTGTAAAGCTTCCGCATATTCCCCTTCCGATTGAGCTGACATCCGTTACGGTCGTTCATTCCATTGAAATGATCTCCGCTTCAAAACCGTACATGAGATTCCCACCTCATACGGCTCCTCCTTTCTTTACAGTAGGTAATATGGGGAGTAATCCGTGGAATTGAAAAAAAAAAAGATTCTGACCCAATATTATGAATTAAAAGGGGCTAGTGTATTTCCAATAAATATCTAACCATCCTTCTTGCAAAGATTCTTTTCCAAATACCAAGGATCTTAGTACTAGGAATGGAACCTCTAACAATTTCTTTGTTCTTAACGCCCTGTATTCTCCGGGGATTAATCACTTCAACAATCTCCGATGGTTCCATTATAAGGGTATCCAAAGTACAAACGAGATGGATGTTTGTTGTCCCAACCATTCTCACTACCCTTCAGAAAAGGGTAATGCATATGGGCTATAACGAAGCTTTTGTGTTGTCGATTTCCATACGTAGTGCTTTCTCCCCTCATGTGCGCCTATCAAATAGGTTCAACTATACAAGCAAGGCCTATTGCATAGGTGTAACCTTTCGCTCGGTACTAAAATCCTCAGGAGATGAGAGCATCTAAAGGTGCATTGACCGGGGATACACGACAGAAGGAATTGTTCTATCTCCAGAACTCACCTTCACTGAGCGTAAGTTTTATTTTACTCAATTTTTATTCCCGAATACCTTTTCTTTCCAAAAAAAAGAAGAACGGAAAACATATCAAATCACACCATCTCTATAATAGGTAAATGCTTCTTTCTCCCCCGGAGCCATCGGGATTATTCGCAATAAGATATCTGCTATAATTGTGAAGGTCTTATCAATAAAATTGTCATTTCTCTGAGATCTAGGCATAGTCAATTACAGATTTGATAATTTCCTTCATTCCCTTACGCAAATGATTCCATGAACGAAATTTTTTTTTCTGGTGCACAATACCATAAAATGGATTTCCTTACAATCGTAAATATGTTCTCATTCTATCTATTCCAATCCAATTTATTCTTTAAAATGGGAATAGATAGGGAATATTTTGAATAAATGTTCATTAGTAATATGAATAATAACGGAAAAAGATTCGTATTGAAAGAAGACTAGATTGGGTAAACTCGGGAAGTCCGGTTCGATTATGATCCGAACAAAGAAAGAGTTAAACGATCGAGCATTGCATAATGAGAATGCAATGCCCACCTAGCAATTGTGTGCTTTATCCATATAGATAAAGGAATATAGGGAAAATATAGTCATCATGACACAGGATCATTGCCAAAGAATTAGTTATTATACAATTGATAAGATGATCACTACAGATCCATATATGATCATAATATGGAATGGATCAGTTAATCTGTCTTAAATTATTGATTAGGCGATCCAAATACGTCGGATTAACAGGATGAAAGAATTTGTAAGGAAGTTGCTATTCACTAATTTTGTTAATTAGAACCAAGAAATCTAATAGGAAAGATGGCCGAGCGGTTCAAGGCGTAGCATTGGAACTGCTATGTAGGCTTCCGCTTACCGAGGGTTCGAATCCCTCTCTTTCCGTATCTTCGCCCTACTATTTTCTTCTCATCCATTGTTTTTCCAATCTATTGAATCCCAATAGGACGATTTCCTAATTACAGGATCAATCTACCTCTATTTGTAATAGAGAAAATAGAACGAACATTGGTTCGTGGTATGGGAAGAGTAAAGACTCTTTTAAGAAGCAATAAAAGTATCGTAGATAACAAGTAACGTACGGAAGGATTATAAAATGTCTCCTTCGGGGAGGGGAAAAATAAGGGAGAAGAACAGAATTTCCAGATGCCCAGCAACCAACCCCTCCCTTTCATTTCATTCTCGATTCAAGCTTGACGGGAATAATACTCTACGACCAACAATTCATTAATCTTCAAACTGATCCATTTACTATCTATTATTTGATTGATGAATCCTTTATATTGTAAGGGATGAAAAGTCAAATGATTTGGCAATTTATCCCTCTGGAACAGGTCTATATTCTTCTTAATGATAGCTCTCAATCTTGGTTGATCTCTTATAGTAATCACATCTTGAGGTTTGCAAGGGTAACTTGGTATATCTACCATATGGTCATTAACCCGGATATGTCCATGATTCACTAATTGTCTAGCTCCAGGAATGGTGGGAGCCATACCCAATCGAAAAATAATATTATCCAAACGCATTTCAAGTAATTGCAATAGGACCTGGCCCGTTGAGCCTTTGGCTCTTCTAGAAACACGAACATATTTCAGCAATTGTCGCTCCGTTAGTCCGTAATGAAAACGCAATTTCTGTTTTTCTTCTAGCCGGATGCGATATTGAGATATTTTCCTGGAAGAAGACCGATTCATATTCATAGAATCCTTTCTGTTTTTGGGTCTTTTACTAGTGAGCCCTGGTAAAGTTTTCAGACGACGTATTATTTTTAAACGAGGTCCCCGATAACGGGACATAGAAACTCCTTTTTCAATTAACAGATAGTGCTAGAAAAAAAAAAAAAAGAATAGTATAACTCGTATGAGTACTACTGGAATTCTTTTATAATTCTTTTATATGGAAAACAAAGATCTTTCTCCAATTTGTTATAGATCCTAATAGCTCCAATCATTTCATTCATCCCGTTCCTAGTTGGGAATAAGTGATCATGGCATGACGGACCCGACGAACAATCGTAAGAGTATTCTCCACTCCATCTTGATCCTAACAAAACTTTGTGGATTATGGAAATGAGAGGAACGGAAAAGAGCCAGCTATCGGGATCGAACCGATGACCATCGCATTACAAGTGCGATGCTCTAACCTCTGAGCTAAGCAGGCTCGATGGAATATAACTCCTCATTTCATTGGTGTGAGATCCATAGATTCCTTTGGAATCCTAACGATTATAGCGCGAATCGGATTCAATGACGCAATCCAGATTACGATTACAAAGGAACATTGTTTGAATGTAGATTCTTTCAAGGGAAAGAAAGGGTCAATTGATATCGATCGTTTTACTCACTCTTCCAAATCGACTAGGGGAGGATAATAACATTGCATTTCAAATGGAGAAATAATATAATGATTCCCAGTCATATTCGATTGGGATAGAGATAGAGATGGCGAGAGAAGGGGAGTAGGGGAGGATATTTCTACCACCCAATATTGAGCAAATATCCAATGAATAATGCTGATGGATATTACATAATAGGATTAGAACAAGGTATGATCTTGTTCTTCGAGAAGGGGATATGGCGGAATTGGTAGACGCTACGGACTTGATCGAATTGAGCCTTGGTATGGAAACCTACCAAGTGATAGCTTCCAAATCCAGGGAACCCTGGGATATTTTGAATGGGTAATCCTGAGCCAAATCCGGTTCATGAAGACAATGTTTCTTCTCCTAAGATAGGAAGGGGATAGGTGCAGAGACTCAATGGAAGCTATTCTAACGAATGAATCTCATTTGGTCCAATACTGTAGTTATAGAACGCTCTATTTACACCTCAAAAGTGGAGAGATATTTTATATAACATCAGACAAAACTGGACTGGCGATCAGAACTTGAATCGTTCCAAGCATTTTATTCATAAGATAGATGCCAGATTCGAGTTGAAGTACTGATTTGACATTAAGTAATCCAATTATGAACTTATCTACTCTAGATGGAAAATTGAATCAGTTTTTGGAATAAATGGTGGACGAGGATAAAGATAGAGTCCAATTCTACATGTCAATGTCAACAACAATGCAAATTGCAGTAGGAGGAAAATCCGTTGGCTTTATAGACCGTGAGGGTTCAAGTCCCTCTATCCCCACCCAAGTTCGTTCCCGAACGGACTGATCTATTTTCTCCAATTCCATTGGTTCAAATCCATTCTAATTTCTTCTCTTAGAGAAGAAATTAGAACATGAATCTTTTCATCCATCTTATGACAAGTTGAGTTGATCCGTTAATCAGTTGATCATATGATCAATTCATTTTGTGATATATGATCTACATAGATTAGATCGTTTGAAATTATTCAATTGCAGTCCATTTTTTCTCATATTAGTGACTTCCAGATCGAAAATAATAAAGATCATTGTAAAAACTGGGAAAAATACTTTTTCCTTATTTTTAGTTGACATAAGTTAAGAACCTGTACCAGGATGATCCACAGGGAAGAGCCGGGATAGCTCAGTTGGTAGAGCAGAGGACTGAAAATCCTCGTGCCACCAGTTCAAATCTGGTTCCTGGCAAGATGTCAATATCAATGTCTCCATATCCATCCATCTATTCTATCTAGACATATCCGTATGTATATGTACATACGGAGACACCCCGATCAAAATAGATAGATGAATAAATCTGTTCTCCCCCTCTTCTTTGCTCATATTGTCCCTCCCTGTCCGTTCCAATTGAATCCCGATCTCTGTACATATAAAAAAGTAGGATCGAGAACTCAGAGGACAAGATTTGACGGTGGGACTAAGAATTCGGCTCCGATACTAGTCGGAATCTATTCATCCTATTCCATCCGAATCAAAATGGGATATATTATCCCAACGATAGATCTATAATTCCAGAGTTGAAGTAGATCCAAATGTTGCAAAGGGTATCTCGAAAGTAGATTCGAATTGAGGTTCAGAAGATTGATGTAATAACTTTTGATCATAGTTTCTAGTATGAATACTGGATCCAATATGATGATCCCTATGATTTATAGGGAAATATTTTATTCTTTCCTTGTTGGAGTTCGGGCCTCATATATCCATCGAACTAACTTTTCTTTCACGAAGTTTCGTTATAGCATCTATAATAACCTCTGGTTCGGTTGGGCAATCTGGCGAATAGACATCCACAGGAATTAACTTATCTACTTCGTGAACGGTACTATAAGAATCTGTACCAAACATTTCTATGTGATAGTACATGCTCCCAGGGCAACTACAGATTTTGGTTCCGGCATTTGTTCGTATAATCAATCTCACTACAGAAGGAGTCTTTTTCATGGTCACAGTCCCCGCTGTTATAATGAGGTCAGCTCGTCCAGGACCAATGGGGTAGTTGAAATACCTGGATTCAAAATTGTTTGATCAAGTAAAGGTAACTCCATAGGATTCATCATTGGCTTTATGCCATTTTGTACTCCCCTCCCCCACTCGGAAACTAAGGAACATTCCAATGTTCCTTTTCGCCACGTATGCACTGAACCAAAGATGAAAATAAGCACGAGAATTGAAGCTCCTATAAATGCAGATATACCCTGTATACTAGAATAATAGCCCATAGAGAAAGGGAGACTGTTCCAACATCAAGAACAACAAGAACTGGAGCGAACATATAATGATCTTAGATCGGATCCAAGTATCTCCCCATTGGTTCGATACTTGATTCGTAACTAGTAGTCCGGTTCTTGAGGGAGCCAAACCTCTGGAAATAAAGGATGCAAGAATAGGTAGGAATGATACTAGATATTAATGAAAATATCCAGCCGTATTATATTCGGGAAATAGGAACATGAATATACTCCTTTGAAATAGATCAAATTCTTCTATTTTTCCGTCAACTTCTTCATCATTCTCCCACCCACCATGAGTGGAAGACCAAAGGACCGAACAATCAATACAATCAATTCTAATTGATTCGCATATTATTGTTTGTTTTGTCCATGGCTTATTATAAAAATGAAATGTTATTTGAATGTCTATTGATAATATTTGACATGAATCAAGTATGAGAGAAAGAATGTAAATGGGTCCCGATCCCGAACTAACCCATTTTAGATCTGAGTCTATACTCATATTATAGAATGAGTATGTTGATGATCTTTATCCAGCATCCATGGCTGAATGGTTAAAGCGCCCAACTCATAATTGGCGAACTCGCGGGTTCAATTCCTGCTGGATGCAGGGGAACTGCACATATCCATTATTGATGGAATGGGGGAAGAAGTATGAAGAATAACAACAAAAAATTGAAGCATACCAAGCCTTTCATTTTATTGAAAGGCTTGGTATGCTTCAATTAAGCAATACACGATAACAATCCATCAGAGTATTATCCGCCTATTGAAATAGATTCAACAGCGGCTAGATCCAGAGGAAAGTTGTGAGCATTACGTTCGTGCATAACTTCCATACCTAAGATATAATATATCTGTATCATTAAATTTGTATATGATCCGATATAATAATAGCTACAGGCTTTACGAGAAAAGGAATAAAAAATAGAAAAAAAAAAAAAGAAAGGAGGGATAAAAATTTATGGATGAAGTGAAATATCCAGTACTTACGGAAAAAAGTATTCGTCTATTGGAAAGGAACCAATATACTTTTAACGTCGATTTGCAATCAAACAAAACAAAGATTAAAAATTGGATTGAAAATTTCTTCGATGTTAAAGTAATAGCTATGAACAGCTATCGCCTCCCTGAAAAAGGAGGAAAGAGAGGGTCAATGATAGTACATCCAATACGTTGTAAACGTATGATTATTACACTTAGAACCGGCGATTCTATTCCACTCTTTTCAGAACAATAAGATTTCAAAATTGAAACTAAATGGCCATCCGTTCATATAGAATTTTAACTCCGGATACACACAATAGATCTGTATCAGGTTTCGATGGAAGAGTGCAGTTGGACCCGCAGAAGAAATTGACCTCTGGACAACATCATTGTGGGAAAGGTCGTAATGCAAGAGGAATTATTACCGCAAGACACAGGGGAGGGGGTCACAAGCGTCTGTATCGTCAAATTGATTTTCGACGGGATAAGGAACACATATCAGGAGAAATTGTAACCATAGAATACGACCCTAATAGAAGTGCATACATTTGCAAGGTGCATTACAAGAATGGCGATAAGATGTATATTCTGCATCCCAGAGGGGTCATGATTGGAGATACTATTCTTTCTGGTCCAAAAGCTCCTATATCAATAGGAAATGTCCTACCTCTGAGTGCGGTTTGAATTATTAATTTACGTGATCGGAAGCAACCGATTGGGTTTACAGCGAAACCCATAAATCTATCACTGATCCAACTAGGACACTTTTACGGGACGAACCCCAAAGGGAAACTGAGGATAAATGACAGCAGGTGATTGGATCCAAAAATTGTTCATATCGGATCATTGGTTCCGAAGATATGATAATATGGAGAGGACCAGATTGTTTGTCCGAAGCATGAACAAAATGGGATAGAGGCACCCTCGAAAAAGACAGGTTACTCACATTTGATCTGATGGTCAGAGGCGGATTCGGAGCTGGACAGTGGTAGTAATTCCCAAAAGAAAAAAAGATGGGGGGAGAGGAAAAAAGTAAAAAGAGAGAGAAGAGAAAAAGATGTTTAATATGCCTCCTACGTTATCCATAAAATACAAAAGTATTAGCGTAATTTGATAAAGTCATTCATTCTGAATGCTACATAAAGAATATAAGCCAGATGATGGAATAGAGAGACCTAGGATGTAGAGAATCGGGACATAGAGAATACAATAGATGTTCCTTCTCATCTCGATTCTATTTATTTAATATATGTGAATATCATATACATCCAGAAAGCTGTATGCCCTGAGAGAGGCTTGTACAGTTTGGGAAGGGATTTTTATTCATCGGAATAAGAGTCTACTTCAACCAATATGCCCTTAGGCACGGCTATACATAACATAGAAATAACACTTGGAAAGGGTGGACAATTAGCTAGAGCGGCAGGTGCTGTAGCAGAACTGATCGCAAAAGAAGATCGATCGGCCACATTAAGATTACCGTCTGGAGAAGTTCGTTTAATATCTGAGAACTGCTCAGCCACAATTGGACAAGTGGGTAATATCACTGCGAACAATAGAAGTTTCGGTAAAGCCGGAGCTAAACGTTGGTTGGGTAAGCGTTCTGAGGTAAGAGGAGTAGCTATGAACCCTGTAGACCATCCTCATGGAGGTGGGGAAGGAAGAACCCCAATTGGCAGGAAAAAACCTGTGACCCCCTGGGGCTATAGTGCACTTGGAAAGAAAAGTCGGAAGAGGAATAGATACAGTGATGCTTCAATCCTTCGTCGACGTGAGTAAGAATGGTTGGATATCCATAAAAAAAAAAAAAAAGGAAAGAAAGGTAATTGATCATGGCGCGTTCACTGAAAAAAAATCCTTTTGTGGCTAATCATTTATTGAGGAAAATTAAAAATCTAAACATAAAAAAAGAAAAGAAGATAATAGTTACTTGGTCCCGGGCATCTGTCATTGTACCCGCAATGATCGGTCATACAATTGCTGTTCATAATGGGAGGGAACATTTACCCATTTATGTAACAGATCGTATGGTAGACCACAAATTGGGGGAATTTGCACCTACTCTACTTTTTCAGGGACATGCAAGAAACGATAAGAAATCTCGTCGTTAATTGAGAGAGACTTGTCATTCATTGGGGAGGATGGAGTCAATGGGAAATAATAGTCCAGGTCCAGAGATACGAGCTTTGGCGAGAAATATACGTATGTCCGCTCATAAAGCGCGTAGAGTAATTAATCAAATTCGTGGTCGTTCATATGGACAAGCACTTATGATATTGGAACTGATGCCTTATGGGGCCTGTTATCCCATATCACAATTAATTCATTCTGCGGCGGCAAATGCAAATCACAATATGGGTTTGAACAAAGCCAATTTACTCGTTGGTAGAGTCGAAGTGAATGAGGGTGCTGTTTTGAAAAGGATTCAACCTAGAGCTCAGGGACGCGGTTATCCAATACAAAAACCCACTTGTCATATAACTATTGTATCGGAGGAAATATCCAGATCGAATGATCCGATTATGTCAATAGAATCCCGAAAAAAAGGATATGTATGGCGCAGAAAATAAATCCACTTGGTTTTAGACTTGGTGTAACCCAAAATGATCGTTCCCATTGGTTCGCACAACAAAGGAATTATTCCAAAGATCTCCGAGAAGATCAAAAAATACGTACTTGCATTGAAAACTATGTACGAACACATATAAAGAGCTCCTCGAATTATGGAGGAATTGCACGTGTAGAGATTCGCAGAAAGATCGACTTGATTCAGGTCAAAATCTATATTGGATTTCCCAACTTGTTGTTAATAGAAGGTAGGGGTCAAGGAATTGAAAAATTAAGAAACGATGTACTAAATATGCTCGATTCTGCGGACCGAAAACTTCACATTGCTATAGAAAAAGTTGCGAAACCCTATAGAAAACCTAATATTCTTGCGGAGTATATTGCCCTACAGCTAGAGAAGAGAGTTCCATTCAGAAAAACAATGAAGAAAGCTATTGAACTGGCTGAACGGGAAGAGGTAGAAGGTATTCAGATCCAAATTGCAGGACGTCTCGACGGAAAGGAAATTGCCCGGGTCGAATGGGACAGGGGAGGTAGGGTTCCCCTACAGACAATTCGGGCTAGGATTGATTATTGTTATTATCCGGTTCAAACCATCTATGGAGTTTTAGGGATCAAAATTTGGATTTTGGAAGAGTAGGAATAATTGGTCTTTTTTTTCTCCAATCTGCCCAATCATGGATCATCAATTCTATCAGATCGAATAGAAATTAGATTTACCATTTTGGAACCATGCTATGCTTAGTGTGCGACTCGTTGGAATCGAGCTTTTCATTCTTTTCCGGAGTTATGGAGAACTCGAAATAAGAACGTATTGGTCTCTATAAAAAAACTAGAGACTAACTCATTGCTTCATATTGCCAAGATCCAATAACTATGGGTAGATACTATCACCTCGTAAATACTTTTTTCCGCGAGAGAAAAATGATATTTTGATCTCTCGTGAAGCGAGAAAGGTGTTTGGTAATGCGGAAAAAGAAGAAAAAGGAGAAATCTTCTCCCAATATTGTATGGTTCATTAACTACCCTCCGAAAAGCAGTGTGATAAAGCATAAGAATCATCCTGATTCATTCAAGCAAGATTGAAGGAATTCAGTTTATGAAGGAGAAAGAGCTTCGGGTCGATGGAAACTAAGGAAATTGATTCCGTAACAGATGAAAATAAAGCTCCATTGCGGAGGGAAGACCTGGGCATTTAGATAGAAGCTATGGAACGATGGAACCTATGACTGCATAAGATCATATAGGAATCTTAATCATTCATTGGATAGGATGGCGAAATAAACCAAAAATCAATTAAGCTCATTGGAGTCTATAGGCCCCATGGAGCAAATATTGGAAGAGTCAATATTCGCCTGTGAAATTATTTATTAAGGCATTGGATGGAAATATAAGAGTTATTCGTCCTGTAAATTAGATTCTATATACAATATGTGTAATGCGTAGATATAGACTCATTTATATATAACTAATAACTATTGATTGTCCAATTTGACATAGATTATTCACGAGGAGCCGGATGAGAAGAAACTTTCATGTCCGGTTCTGAATTAGAGATGGGATCAAAATACTATTAACCATCGACTATAACCCAAAAAGAACAAAATTTCGTAAACAACATAGGGGAAGAATGAAGGGAGTATCTTACCGCGGCAATCGCATTTGTTTCGGTAGATTCGCTCTTCAAGCACTTGAACCCGCTTGGATCACATCTGGGCAGATAGAAGCCGGACGAAGAACGATTACTCGTTATGCCCGTCGTGGTGGAAAAATATGGGTACGTATATTTCCCGACAAACCTATTACAATGAGACCTGCAGAAACACGTATGGGTTCCGGGAAAGGATCTCCCGAATATTGGGTATCTGTCATCAAACCAGGTCGAATACTTTATGAAATGGGCGGAGTATCCGAAACCGTCGCTAGAGCAGCTGCTAGAATAGCTGCATACAAAATGCCTATACGTACCCAATTTGTTACTACTTAACCCATACAGAATCAAAGATGTCTTTCTGGTGGAAGAAGATTACTAGTTCGTAAGAACTCTTCCTTTTTTTTTTTCATGTTATCTGCCGAGATAACAAATCTTTTGGAGGAAAAATGATTCAGTCTCAAACTTATTTGAATATAGCGGATAACAGTGGAGCCCGAAAAATAATGTGTATTCGAGTTCTAGGAGCAAGTAATCGTAAATGCGCTCATATAGGTGATGTTATAATTGCTATAATTAAAGAAGCAGTACCTAACATGCCCCTGGAAAAATCGGAAGTAGTTAGAGCCGTAGTTATACGCACCTGTAAAGAATTTGAACGTGACAATGGAATGATGATACGATCTGATGACAATGCAGCCGTTGTCATTGATCAGGAAGGAAATCCAAAAGGAACTCGAGTTTTTGGTCCGGTTGCTCAGGAATTGAGACAATTGAATTTCACTAAAATAGTTTCATTGGCTCCCGAAGTCTTATAAGTACTGATAGATCTTGTAGGAATCTTTGACTTAAAGTTAATCAAATGATACATGACATGGATCAATTCATTGCACCTCAGGCATATTCCTCAAAGAAGATCGAACATGCCTTTTATATCGAGACCAGGAATTCCTAAGAATTCGTTCGTCATGGGTAACGATACTATTGCCAATCTAATTACTTCTATAAGAAACGCTGACATGGTAGAAAAAGGAACGGTTCGAGTAACAGCTACTAATATTACCAAGAACATTGGAAGGATCCTTTTACGAGAAGGTTTTATAGAAGATGTTAGGGAGCATCAGGAAGGCCAAAAATCTTTTTTGATATCGACTTCAAAATATCGGAGAAGGAAGAAAAGGACATATATGACCACGTCAAAGCGTACCAGCAAACCTGGTTTGAGAATTTATTCTAATTATCGAGAAATTCCAAAAGTTCTAGGTGGAATGGGGATCGTAATTCTTTCTACTTCCCAAGGAATTTTGACGGATCGAGAAGCTCGACAGAAAAAAATTGGAGGAGAAATTTTATGTTATGTATGGTAATTGATCCAAATGTTGTCCAAAAATATGGATTCTGTAAGATATCCCCATAGTATGAAAAGTCGGAGCAAATCGAGACACCATTCATCTTCATCCAAGCACGTTAGTCAAGTTTTTGAATTAAAAGAGGAGGAGATTCGATGAAGAAACAGAATCTGATCCATGCGGAAGGTTTGGTTACTGAATCACTCCCCAACGGTATGTTTCGAGTTCTGACAGATAATGGATGTCAGATTTTGACTCATATTTCGGGTAGGATTCGACGTAATTCCGTACGAATACTACCAGGAGATAGGGTCAAGGTCGAATTAAGTGCTTATGATTTAACCAAAGGACGTATAATATATAGACTTAGCAACAAATCTTAAAACGATTGAATCACCTTTTGAACATCTGATAGGGATCGAGAATCATAGATGAAACAGACTCTCTGTCTCAGGAAACAAAATGTAATATGAGCAAATTGGAGGGTCACAAACATGAAAATTCGTGCTTCTATTCGTAGAATTTGTGGAAAATGTCGACCAATTCGTAGACGGAAACGAGTTATGATAATTTGTTCTAATCCGAGACATAAGCAAAAACAGGGGTAATCCTCTTCTATATAAATGAATGCATCTAGTGGTAAAACTGAACTCATAATTATTAATATGTCAAAAACTATAAAAAGAATTGGTTCACGTAGGAATGAACATCGAGTACTCAAAGGAGTTATTTACGTTCAAGCAAGTTTTAACAATACCATTGTGACTGCTACAGATGTACGGGGACAAGTTATTTCTTGGTCTTCTGCTGGTGCCTGTGGATTCAAAGGTACAAGGAGAGGTACACCATTTGCTGCCCAGACTGCAGCAGAAAATGTTATTCGCACATTAATGGATCGGGGTATAGGACGAGTAGAAGTTATGATAAGTGGCCCTGGTCGAGGGAGAGATACAGCATTACGAACCATTCGTAGAAGTGGCATACTATTAAGTTTTGTACGTGACGTAACCCCTATGCCACATAATGGATGTAGACCTCCCAAAAAGAGACGTGTTTAAGAATTGAATGAATTTCAAGAGAAAGAAATGATTTAATGATCTGATCAAATATTCTTGGTATGATTCGAGATAAAATCTCAGTCTCTATTCAGACACTACGATGGAAATGCATCGAATCCAGAGCATACAGTAAGCGTCTTCATTATGGCCGTTTTGCCCTATCCCCGCTCCGCAAAGGTCGAGCCGATACAATAGGCATCGCAATGCGAAGAGCTTTACTTGGAGAAGTAGAAGGAACATGTATCACACGTGTGAAATTAGAGAACATAAAACATGAATATTCTGCGATAATAGGTATTGAAGAATCAGTACATGACATTTTGATGAATCTAAAAGAAATTGTACTTAGAAGTGACTCGTACGGAATCCGAGAAGCTTCTATTTATATTGTTGGACCCAGAAATGTAACTGCTCAAGATATCATATTACCACCTTCTGTGAAAATAATTGATACTACACAACATATAGCTAGACTTACTAAATCAATTACTTCTGATATCAGATTACAAATTGAAAAAAATCGCGGATATATTATACATAGTTCAAATAATTATCAGGACGGAATTTTCCCTATAGATGCTGTTTTTATGCCTGTTCGCGATGCGAATTATAGTATTCATTCCTATGGGAGCGGAAATGAAATACAAGAAGTCCTTTTCCTGGAAATATGGACGAATGGGGGGTTAACTCCTAGGGAGGCACTTTACGAAGCTTCTCGAAATTTGATCGACTTATTTATTCCCTTCCTGCATGGAGAGGAACAGAACATCGATGGAATGAACAATAAAAAAGGGTCTAATATGCTTCCCTTCCCCCTTTCGCACGTATTGACTGATACGGGGGAAACGAAAGAAAAAATTGCATTTAAACATATTTTCATTGACCAATTAGAGTTACCCCCCAAAACCTATAACTCCCTCAGAAGAGCCAATATCCATACATTATTGGACCTCTTAAATTACAGTCGAGAAGATCTAATGAAAATTGAACACCTCGAGAAGGAATCTGTCGAACAGGTATTGGAAGTTCTACGAAAACGTTTTGCAATTGATCCACCCAGGAATTAGTTTCGGGTTCATAAAATGGTTGGTTTCATTTAATCTCTTCATTCATTTCCTTTCCCCAAGTTCTTTTGGAGAGTCATGAGAATTATTTCGAATCTTTTACATATCTCTTCTCTTTTCGTGGAATATTCGAAAGAAATCTCTGACAAGATGGGTATATCTAGGGAGATATAATTTGTCTTAAAGCAACTACTCCCTAGATATATGAAAAAAAAAAAATTTGAAATATTTTTATATTTGACAGTTGGATCAAATTGGATTGGAAAAGACCTAAAGTTAAAGATTCATCAATAGGCAATGCTGCCCCAATACCTAACCAAAGAGCTACTGCAGTACCGATCAAGGATACTGTTGTAGCTACTGGACGACGAAATGGATTCTGAAATTGATTCACATTCTCTAGAAAAGGCACCGTCAATGATCCCGCGGGTACTGAGGCCATTAAAAGGACACCTAATAATTTGTTAGGTACTGTACGAAGTATTTGGTTAGGTACTGTACGAAGTATTTGGAATACAGGGAAAAGATACCATTCGGGCAATATCTCCAAAGGAGTTGCAAATGGATTTGCTGGTTCACCAATCATTGATGGTTCTAGAACCGCTAAACCTATTGTACATGCAATAGTACCTAAAATTACTACTGGAAAAATATATGAAAGATCATTGGGCCAAGCGGGCTCTCCATAATAATTATGTCCCATACCTTTAGCTAATTTAGCCCTTAATACAGGATCATTTAGGTCAGGTTTCTTTGTTATTGGGATAAGTAGATCTTTATGGATCTATCCCCCGAAAGAACCGGACATGCCAATTTTTATCATCCGGCTCGAACAATAACTGGAGGAAGTATATATCACTTCTTTTTCCCGTGATGGAAGACGAATTGGAAGAATAGGAACTAATAATGTCTATGATCATCCATCATTGGTCATTTTATTATTCCAGTTAAATGCTCATTACCCAAGTAAGCTCACAAATTCGATCATGATCGATATGCCTTTTGGACCATCTTAGTCCTTGTAATTTGTGTTTATCACCACGAATAGACCTCAAAAGTTTTTTAGCATACAAGGTATTGACTTGTTATTGATCCGGCCTCTCTCCTTCCTTAGATCCCTTCTTTCACTCCAATAGTTTTCCCATCGAAATGGATGCAAGGGAAATGGATGCATTTTCACACTATGAATAAGTAAAGTCATATGGTCCAATTATTGAATATATGAAAATATTGCCCCATTGTCCGGATCTCGCGGAGCCCTTCCTGATTCGGATTCGATCATAGAAAGAATTCTCTTGGAACGTAACAAACTGACCAATGCCTTTCCACCCAGGTGCTAAACTTCCTATTTCTGATAAGGAAATTGGGACAGAGACACATTTGATAAGAAATCTTTATGTGGTAGATCGGATAAAGTATCTGCATGGCCTAATCAATAGTTCAAGTCACACACTCCCATAATCCATCTTCTCCGTCTGAGAATCTACTCCAATTATTTGTTTGTATTGGATGAATAATACTCCAAAATCGAAAGGAGAAATCCGAGGACCATATTTTCTATTTTCTATGGATATTTCCATTTTTGAATAAGAAATATTCCTGGCGATGATATATTACCGTCGTTACTCGGGACAAGAAGTTATGAATAGTTATTTTCAATCTATCTTTCCTCTCTATAAAGGACCTGAAATACCCTGCTTACGGATCATTAAAAAGTGCATTGGCATAAATACAGCAGTAAGAAGGGGTAATATGAAAGTGTGTAAACTATAAAAACGAGTCAAGGTAGATTGACCCACACTAACACTTCCACGTAATAATTCTACCAAAGGAGATCCTATTACAGGAATAGCCTCAGGCACACCAGTCACAATTTTCACTGCCCAATAACCAATTTGATCCCAGGGCAAAGAATAACCAGTTACACCGAAAGATACGGTCAAGACAGCCAAAATTACACCTGTGACCCAAGTTAATTCACGGGGTTTTTTGAATCCACCTGTGAGATAAACACGGAATACGTGCAGGATCATCATTAGAACCATCATACTTGCCGACCATCGATGGATTGATCGGATTAACCAACCAAAGTTCACTTCGGTCATTAGGTATTGAACAGAGGCAAAAGCTTCTGTAACGGTCGGACGATAGTAAAAAGTCATAGCAAAACCAGTAGCTACTTGTACTAAAAAACAGGTAAGTGTGATCCCCCCTAGACAATAAAATATATTGACATGAGGAGGAACATATTTACTGGTGATATCATCCGCAATCGCCTGAATCTCGAGACGCTCTTCGAACCGATCGTATACTTTATTGAGATAGGTAAACTGAAATTCCCCCTCTGAAAACCGTACATGATAATTTCCCTTCATACGGCTTGAACAAGAACACGCAAATGCTTTTGAACACAAATATATAAATTGGGGAAAATATTGAGATACTTTATGGTTCGTTGCCTGACCGGCTGGAGAAATGAAGATGATTCGAAACAATCCAGCATTTCTATTAGAAGACTCTATAGTGCCAAAATTTCAAATAGTGCCAAAATTTCAAGTCGGCTCATCCCCATGATAAATCACTATAGGCCCTTTGAACAATCTTTTACCCTATTCGTGTGATATCAGTTCCCTAGAAAAGAACTAATATAGACGATTTATAGGAATTATCTTGTCGAGATCTCAATAGATGAATCAATCCAAACCTCAGATTTCAATTATACCCCGATGATTTTCTCAAAAGGTTCTCTGGGTAATAACCTTTTCATTTTTGCCCATTCGACGAAATAAAATATGCTAACTAAGAGAAATAAGATACTATATAATTCTTTGGTCATAATCAGCATAATTATGAGAGGGGATAGATCCTTCGATTTATTATAGGAAATACCTCTTTCAAATTCTTTATTGGAAGTCTGGTGACGAGGAAATGATAGGTACAAACCATAGTTCAGATCTTCCTGGAACATATCTATGATAGACCTCGTGCTCTAGAGATTCAATATTCTAGAAATGAAATATCCAACGAGGTAGGACCATCTTTATGAAGATAACAGATCGGTCTTCTGTACTATAAATATGGATCTATTTCAACAAGTCGCACACCCATATTCCAAAAATCCTTAGAGAAAAGTAATTACACGATCAAACTAGTGGAACAAGATAAGCTAAAAACTAAAAGCCACTATTTGGTCTGGGTTTGAATCCCTTAGTTCTTTTTTTTTTTTTTTTTCTTCAAGAGCTCACCAGGCTAATTTTGGAGTTCCTCTAGTCCCAACTAACCGGAATCCCATCCAATAAAACGGAAGAATTATAAATCTCCAAGATAATAGATAGGAATACTGCAAATAGAGCCATTGTAAAACCCATAAGAGCAGTAGTTCCCCATCCAGGAGCTACTTTACCATATTCTGAATTAAGCGGTTTTAAGGACGTTCCTACACGGGTTTCTCTTGGCGTGATTTTGGAAGTATCATCAATGGTCTGTGTAGCCATAGAAACTATTGTATTGGTTAAGATCTGTTAACTTTGTTATTATATGGTAAACATACCATGATATTGGGATCACCTAATAATGGAAACTGCAACCTTAGTCACCATTTCCATATCTTGTTTACTTGTAAGCTTTACTGGTTATGCCCTATACACCGCCTTTGGGCAACCCTCTAAACAACTTAGGGATCCTTTTGAGGATCACGAGGACTAATTGAAAGAATGACCTTCCCCTATAGGGAAGGTCATTCTTTCTTTGATGGGAGAGAAAGAATGAAGATTTGGAGAAGCAAAATTATTTCCCCCCTTTAGTCGGAACTTTGGGTGGTTCTCGGAAGAAAATAGCGAAAAAAATTATCCCTAGGGTCGATACCAACAGGAATGTATAAACCAATGCTTCCATAGATTTGATCGTAATTTACAATTATGGAGATAGCTTTCGTACTAATATTGATTAGAGAAGAGATAGGAGCAATATCATACCACTTGTCTTTTAGTAGTTGGATCTCCCAGTTTTTGGAATGCTCCAAATTCTATTCGAGAATCCAGATCCGGGTCGATACCAGCAAAAACATCTCTGAATAAGGTCCTAGCACCATGCCAAATGTGTCCAGAAAAGAAAAGGAGAGCAAATGTAGCATGTCCGAAAGTAAACCAACCCCTTGGACTACTACGAAAAACACCATCGGATTTTAGAGTAGCACGATCTAATTCAAAAATTTCACCTAATTGAGCACGTCTAGCATATTTTTTCACTATAGCAGGATCACCAAAACTGACCCTGTCAAGTCCACCACCATAGAACTCAACAGTTACACCTACTTGTTCAACACTATACTTTGATTCTGCCCTCCTAAAAGGAACATCGGCTTTCACAATTCCTTCTTTGTCCACCAGAACTACTGGAAATGTTTCGAAAAAGGTAGGCATACGACGTACAAAAAGCTCATTTCCCTCCTTATCTTTGAAGATAGGGTGTCCTAACCAACCAACAGCTATTCCATCTCCATTGTCCATTGCACCTGCTCTGAATAACCCCCCCTTAGCTGGATTATTACCAATGTAATCATAAAAAGCGAGTTTCTCGGGAATTTTGGACCAAGCTTCTGATAGGCTCAAATTTTCGGCCAGACCGGCACGAACCCGTCGATCTATTTCTTGTTGGAAGTACCCCTGATCCCACTGGTAACGAGTGGGACCAAATAATTCGACCGGAGTAGTTGCGGAGCCATACCACATGGTCCCAGCAACAATGAAAGCTGCAAAAAACACAGCAGCAATACTGCTGGATAGGACCGTTTCAATATTCCCCATGCGTAATCCTACGTATAAACGTTGGGGAGGACGAACACTGAGATGGAATAGACCTGCTAATATACCCAAAATACCCGCTGCTATATGATGAGAAGCTATTCCTCCCGGAACAAAAGGATCAAAACCTTCAGCTCCCCATGCTGGATCCACTGGTTGTATTTTTCCAGTTAGTCCATAAGGATCAGACACCCATATCCCAGGACCATACAAACCCGTTACATGAAATGCTCCAAATCCGAAACAAGCTACTCCTGAGAGGAATAAATGAATTCCAAATACTTTTGGCAAATCTAAACAAAGTTTTCCCGTACGTTCATCATAGAATATTTCCAGATCCCAATATACCCAATGCCAAATAGCTGCCAAAAACATCAGGCCAGAAAACATGATATGTGCCCCGGCCACACCTTCATAACTCCAAATACCGGGATTAATTACAGTTTCTCCGGTGATGTTCCATCCACTCCATGAATCCTTTATTCCCAAACGAGTCATAAAGGGTATAACGAACATACCTTGTCTCCACATTGGATCAAGAACAGGATCGGATGGATCAAAAACTGCTAATTCATACAGAGTCATTGAACCGGCCCAACCAGCAACTAGAGCTGTATGCATTATATGTACAGAAATTAACCGGCCAGGATCATTCAATACGACGGTATGAACGCGATACCAAGGCAAACCCATGCAAACACCCCTTTATCGGAAAAAGTAGACACTATGTAACTTTCTCACATTGGATTGGAAGAGATCATGTTATCGAGCTAGACCCGGATCATCTCGAAAGTGAACATCTATTCACAACATCTATTCACTTGGACATTGCTAATGATGGAACAGGTTTGAAACAATTTTGTTCATACATAATTGCAGGTAGAGACAAAGATATTTTATCGTTTGTATGTACCAATACACAATGTAGGGATTGGTCCCATTTATATTGATAAAAAAAAAAAAAGAGGAAACGATATCTTCTCATCCTTCCATTCGTCCATGAACGATACCTTTGCAATTTATGGACCAGGTGATATATAATTTTTGATTAAAAATAGAATTTTTCTACTAAAGAGCGAAGCAAAAACTGTTTATGGAACAGGAATACTTTACGGCGGAAAAAAGAAAATACTGAGCATAGTTAAAATGCTCAGTCAAAATGAGAACTTTATCATTTTGTGTTATGCAATGAAAAAAAAGTATAACTTCTGTTTTGACCTTTTTGGCCATTTTTATCCTTCTTCAAAGGGTCAAAATAGGAAGTCAGTCTCTAGGTTAATGGGTCTTTTCCGTTCCGTAGAAAGATTCGGGGTTATTCGTTTTCAGGACCAATAGTGTACGAACGGAGAGAGAGGGATTCGAACCCTCGGTACGGATGATCCGTACTACGGATTAGCAATCCGCCGCTTTGGTCCGCTCAGCCATCTCTCCAAGATGGAGGAGTTCATGTGTAACAAAATGAATGGTGGAGTAAAGGTGTATACCATAGTATGTACGGATTGTATCGGCAATATAATGAATATTGCAATTATTCAGTTGGATAAAGAACAATCTAGTCAATTGTCTAGCTCCAGGAATGGTGGGAGCCATACCCAATCGAAAAAGAATATTATTCAAACGCATTTCAAGTAATTGCAATAGGACCTGGATCGTTGAGCATTTGGCTCTTCTAGCAATACGAACATATTTCAGCAAATGTTCTCAGGTATAACTTAGCCTCATTCTCTCCATAGCCCGTCTTTTAACCAGTTTATTAAGCTCTTCCGGACAAAAATGGAAAATTAAATTAATTGTTGTAAAGACAATAAAAAAAGCTACCAAAAAAAAAGCTACCAAAAATTGAATCATCTCTACCTCCCTAACCAGTTAATATATGATGAGGGGCCCCTTTAACTCAGTGGTAGAGTAATGCCATGGTAAGGCGTAAGTCATAGGTTCAAGTCTGATAAAGGGCTCATGTTTCCCACGAAGAAAGAAGACTTGGGTGTCCATTTCATGTATAGTCATTCTTTTACCATAGTAGACTCATGACAACGAATCAGATCCAGTCCGATTTTTTTTATCTTCTTTTATGGGCGAACGACGGGAATTGAACCCGCGCGTGGTGGATTCACAATCCACTGCCTTGGTCCACTTGGCTACGTCCGCCCCGGAAAAAACCAATTTATCTATCTACAGTCATTTCTTCCAAGAATAAAAAATGAGCTAACGTTTGTTCGTATGTGGGTCGGTGACCTCTGATAGGGGATACAAAGCAAGATCGATGACTAACTCTCAACTCTCGCACAAGTTGTATGGCTTATTATCAAATATGTGATAGAGATGAAGTATTTCGTATTTCTCCCGGAGAAATATCCCGATCCCATCTTCCCTCCGTTCTTTTGAACGTGAAAGAAGAATATTTCTTCTTTCGTATCAATCCTTTGTCCATTAACCCACGGGCGATAATTATTGTTTTTCCTATTATACTTTGGTAACACAGTTTTGCAGATTGGTTCGGTAGATCCCACGTTATTCGAGTTGTAACGAACGGGCCATAACCATTAACATGGTTCGGTGTAAATGGAATAGATCGAGATCTATCTCGAGATTTATTGTATGTTTTATCTTGATACTAAGATCTTGTCCATTTGAACAACTCTGGGCAGGGTATTTGATCGGAGAGTCGTTGTTTAAAATGATCAAGGTTGTGGCTGTGTCGACAAGTTCGACCCTATTCGCTTATCATATATTCAGATTCGATGAATCTAGACCATTTGAACTTGTATCCTTCCTTCTCGTATTAGAAGGTATAGGGTTTTCCAATCTGGAAAATTTTGTTATCTTACATGCACGGTTAGGATACAATCAAGTTCTTTGTTATATTATTATGCAGGTCATGGGACAAAGATACAAATTTAAAGGCTCATCTACCGACGGAGATAGTGAACATTTGATGAATCAAATATAAATCGTATTTCTCCCGGAGAAATATCCCGATCCCATCTTCCCTCCGTTCTTTTGAACGTGAAAGAAGAATATTTCTTCTTTCGTATCAATCCTTTGTCCATTAACCCACGGGCGATAATTATTGTTTTTCCTATTATACTTTGGTAACACAGTTTTGCAGATTGGTTCGGTAGATCCCACGTTATTCGAGTTGTAACGAACGGGCCATAACCATTAACATGGTTCGGTGTAAATTGAATTTATAGAGATCTATTTGTAACGGGGCAGAAGGCAGCTTCTTTTGGGTTGCAGTCCACATAATTTCTGGACAAGGGGTGATAATTTTTTTCGTCCCAACCCAACAGACTTCTTTATTCTATTGTTTGTTCCAGAACGCATTCCATGAAATATGTGTATTCTATAAAATAGTGGGGTAGATTTAAGCAAACGTTGGTCCAGATGTAGATCTAATATGCATAGCCAGTAGATTGCATGTTTGTGGTATGTTACCAGAACGGAACTAGAGGCAAGGAAGAGTGTTTGTCCCAATATGAAAATATTGGGTCTAAAACACAATGTGATGATATTAGGTGAAGAAAGAGAACGAACCAAAGGTTCGCCTTTAGCTAGGATGGATCAACTCCAGAGAATTTACCTTACCTTTCCAGGTATTCGGAATATCCGTAGTACTTGCCACTTCTATGGTTCAAAAATAGGTTCACTGCACATAACCTATTGTAGAGAATCCTAGTTGATCAAGATCTTCGCCCCGATATTTAGCAAGGGGATAGATACAGCCGGGATTTTCGATTGAACGGAAAAGGATTTTGTTAAACCCCAACGGAATGCGTTGCGTTTGGATGGAGCTAAAAGCCACATGTCCGATCGATACTTTGACTGCACGATGGATTGCTTGGAACATATGATATTCGAGAGAACTCTCGAATTTTTCGAAGAACTAGCAATAAAAATGAAAAAAAAAAAAGAGTTTATAGGTGTGATCATCTGGTATCGGATCAATCTCGATCGATCCAAAATACTAATCTGCCTGCTCTGGTCCAACGTTCCCATCCATCGATCTCGATAAGGACATGAGATTGATATGATCTGAAAGACTTTTCAAGTCCAAGTCATAGGGACTATGAGGGGATATATATATATATAAGTAGTATCACTTAGTGGAATTTATAGGGCTATACGGGCTCGAACCGTAGACCTTCTCGGTAGAACAGATCAAAGTTCTTATTATCAAAATAAATTGAACTGTTCCAAGAACCCAACATGCATTTTATCGCATTGGGCTCTTTCATTAACTGATGGAAAGATCGGTTAGTCTGCCATTCTCCTCTTTCCCGGAAGATACTAATATGGCTCCGTGTGCTCCAAATTATTACCCTTCGGAAGCAATCCCAAAGTTATTCAAAAGGTTTATTTGACGTAGGTCTGCCTTGCTCGGGCATAGATTGACTCAAATAGAGTCTCTTCTATCGCTCCAAAAGTAAAATATGAACTTCATACACCTAAAAGTTCATAGAGCGAAAAGAATCTATTTTGAGGTCCCCGTATTATACTCATTATGCCTGGCATTGAACGGAGCTGGGATTGACCATATCAATTAGATCCGTAATTCGAATCAGATCGAACTTCATCTTTGTCATGCTATTGTTCCCCAGAGAAACAAATGGATAGAGTAAGACTATTTCACATAGAATCTATTTCGTGGATCGGACGAATCGATAAACTCTCCCGAAAACCATTGGCGCACGTGTAAACGAGGTGCTCTACCTTGCTGAGCTATAGCCCTTCCTTGCCAGTCTTGGTGATACACTACTATACTAACCAGATGGATCACTTTCTGTCAAGGTAGATATTTCATGATCCAATACTATGATCTAATACGTTCCAATAAGTTCGATCTGTGCCAGGGACACATACATTGTCTATACATTTAATTCGATTTAGAATCGTTTAGAAATCCAATTCTACCTATGAGAATAAATGACCCACTTAACTCAGTGGTTAGAGTATCGCTTTCATACGGCGAGAGTCATTGGTTCAAATCCAATAGTAGGTAAACTTATTAGATACCATTGAAGACTCGATGGCATCTAATAAGTTTTACTCCACTTGTTTGGATCTAGGCGGAACATTGAATCCATTTTTTCAGATCATTATAGGAAATGTTAATTAGAGTCGGAGGGGCTAGCATTGATAGCCTCTAATAGTGTTCTAGCTCTTTTCAGAGCTACATCAGCCTCAATTACTTGTCTTTTGCCTTCGGCTTGAGCTAAGCAAGCTTTAGCTCTTCGAAAAGTTTCCTGGGCTTTTTGGAGATCGATGTCAACATCTCTCTCTGCATTATTTACCAATATAGTGATTCTATCCTTGTCTATCTTGGCGAAACCGCCCATCAAAGCCATAGTTGACCACTTCCCATTGAGACGTATTTTCATAACTCCTATATCTACAGCTGTCACAAGTGAAACATGATTGGGTAATACGCCCATTTGACCACTATTAGTAGATATAATTATTTCTTGAACTTCTGAATCCCAAATGACTCGATTAGGAGACAGTACACGAAGATTTAGGGTCATGTATAAATTATTTTTCCATAGAGTTTATAGCCTTCACGGTAGCTTCATCAATATTACCCACCAAATAAAAAGACTGTTCGGTAAGACCATCTAATTCTCCAGAAAGGATCATTTGAAACCCTCTAATTGTTTCCATGAGACCAACATATTTGCCGGGGGAACCTGTGAATACCTCTGCTACGAAAAAGGGTTGTGATAGGAAACGTTCAATTTTTCTTGCTCTTGCCACGATTAAACGATCTTCCTCCGATAATTCATCCAGTCCAGGAATAGCTATAATGTCTTGAAGTTCCTTATAACGTTGTAAAGTTTGCTTAACCCCTTGTGCAGTTTCGTAATGTTCTTCGCCTACGATCCAAGGTTGGAGCATAGTCGATGTTGAATCTAAAGGATCCACTGCTGGATAGATACCCTTCGCAGCTAATCCTCTCGATAGTACGGTAGTAGCATCTAAATGTGCAAATGTCGTAGCAGGAGCAGGGTCGGTCAAGTCGTCAGCAGGTACATAAACTGCTTGAATCGAGGTTATGGATCCCTTTTTTGTGGAAGTAATTCTTTCTTGCAAAGAACCCATTTCCGTACTAAGAGTTGGCTGATAACCCACGGCGGAAGGCATTCTGCCTAATAGGGCGGATACCTCTGATCCCGCTTGGACAAAACGGAAGATGTTATCAATAAATAATAGTACGTCTTGCTCATTGACATCTCGGAAATATTCGGCCATGGTTAGAGCAGTTAAACCGACTCTCATACGAGCTCCTGGTGGTTCATTCATCTGACCATAGACCAGAGCCACTTTTGATTCTGAGATTTTTTGTTCATCAATTACTCCCGACTCTTTCATTTCCATGTAAAGATCATTCCCTTCACGGGTACGCTCTCCTACTCCTCCAAATACAGATACCCCTCCATGAGCCTTAGCAATGTTGTTGATCAACTCCATAATAAGTACTGTTTTACCCACTCCAGCTCCTCCAAATAAACCGATTTTTCCCCCACGGCGGTAAGGAGCTAAAAGATCTACTACTTTAATGCCTGTTTCGAAGATGGATAATTTTGTGTCCAACTCTGTAAAGGCGGGAGCAGTTCTATGAATAGGAGATGTTATGCGAGCATCTACAGGACCCAAATTATCGACAGGTTCTCCAAGAACATTGAAAATTCGTCCGAGAGTAGCTCCACCAACTGGAACACTTAGAGGAGCTCCCGTGTCAATCACTGTCATTCCTCTCGTCAACCCATCTGTAGCACTCATAGCTACAGCTCTAACCTTATGATTTCCTAATAATTGTTGTACCTCACAAGTAACCTGAATTTCCTGACCGGCTGTACCTTGACCCTGAACTTTCAATGAATTGTAAATATTAGGCATATAACCTGGAGAAAAAGAGACATCCAGTACTGGGCCAATGATTTGAGCAATATATCCCACATTTTTTTCTACAAGTGCGGAAACCCCAAGAACAAGAGGATTGGTTCTCATATCATACAAAAATGGAAAGAATTTCCATGAAGAATATATAACAGAAATATTATTTTGCCAATATCATCAAAAAAAAAAAAAAAAAAAAAAATGTTCCATATCGGGTTGATCAGATCAGTCAATAAGAAATGGAAGTGACCACCTTGGTAATATTCTACTTTATTGAAAAGTTTAAATTCATCCATATTTGGAATATGAAGTAGGTAGATGGATATGAATAAGGTTCATGAGGAAGTCTTCGATTTCTCTATAACTAGAACCAAATTCTCCATAACTAAAACCGAAAATACTTCAACATTATGTCCAGATAATCTGTAAATATAAACTTGAACCCTATTCATGACCTTTCTCTCATTGATCATTATCTCTTCATACGCACATCTGTATATGTATTTTAATATGGAGAATTCGCATCATTATGGTCAAAGGTCAGTTCGGTTCCTTAATTTCATTCATGAACTAGTTTAACCACTGAAAGGCGCTCGGGTCAATCCACGGAGGAAGAACTTCAAGAGCAAAGATTAGGTTGCGTCATACATAAAGAACATTATACAATGAGAGTGTATCTAGCAAATATTATTGCCCAATAACGGACGACTTTTTGTAGTAGATTTCTGTCAAAATCTATTGTTTACGTTCGATCCATGTCGAGCAGACCTCGTCCTTGCGAGAAATCATTATTAATAAAGGAGGGACTTATGTCGCCAAAAACAGAGACTAAAGCTAGTGTCGGGTTCAAAGCTGGTGTTAAAGATTACAGATTAACTTATTATACTCCTGAATATCAGACCAAAGATACGGATATCTTGGCAGCATTCCGAGTAACTCCTCAACCTGGGGTGCCAGCCGAGGAAGCGGGTGCAGCAGTAGCTGCTGAATCTTCCACCGGTACATGGACCACTGTTTGGACCGATGGACTTACTAGTCTCGATCGTTACAAGGGTCGATGCTATGACATCGAGCCCGTTCCTGGAGAGGAGAATCAATTTATTGCCTATGTAGCTTACCCCTTAGACCTTTTCGAAGAAGGTTCTGTTACTAACCTGTTCACTTCCATTGTAGGTAATGTATTTGGATTCAAGGCCCTACGGGCTCTACGTTTGGAAGATTTGCGGATTCCCCCTGCTTATTCCAAAACTTTTCAGGGTCCACCTCATGGTATCCAAGTTGAAAGAGATAAATTGAACAAATACGGTCGTCCTTTATTGGGATGTACTATCAAACCAAAATTGGGTCTATCAGCCAAAAACTATGGTAGAGCAGTTTACGAATGTCTCCGTGGTGGACTCGATTTTACCAAGGATGATGAGAACGTAAATTCCCAACCATTCATGCGCTGGAGAGACCGTTTTGTCTTTTGTGCGGAAGCAATTAATAAGGCTCAGGCTGAGACGGGTGAAATTAAGGGACATTATTTGAATGCTACTGCAGGTACATGTGAAGAAATGATGAAAAGGGCAGTATTTGCAAGAGAATTGGGAGTTCCTATTGTTATGCATGACTACCTGACGGGAGGTTTTACCGCAAATACTTCTTTGGCTCATTATTGCCGAGACAACGGCCTACTTCTTCACATTCACCGCGCGATGCATGCAGTTATTGACAGACAAAGAAATCATGGTATGCATTTCCGTGTACTGGCTAAAGCATTGCGTATGTCCGGTGGAGATCATGTTCACGCCGGTACTGTAGTAGGTAAACTTGAAGGGGAACGAGACGTCACTTTAGGGTTTGTTGATCTACTGCGTGATGATTTTATCGAAAAAGATCGAAGTCGTGGTGTTTACTTCACTCAAGATTGGGTATCTATGCCAGGCGTCCTGCCCGTAGCTTCAGGAGGTATTCACGTTTGGCATATGCCTGCTCTGACCGAGATCTTTGGGGATGATTCCGTACTACAGTTTGGTGGGGGAACTTTGGGACATCCTTGGGGAAATGCACCTGGTGCAGCAGCTAATCGGGTTGCTCTAGAAGCTTGTGTACAAGCTCGTAATGAAGGACGTGATCTTGCTCGTGAAGGTAATGAAGTGATCCGTGAAGCTTGTAAATGGAGTCCTGAACTAGCTGCTGCTTGTGAAATATGGAAGGAGATCAAATTTGAATTTGATGTGATTGATCGCTTGTAATCCAGTGACTTTCGTTCTACCAATCGGACTCGGCCCAATCTTTTACCACTACCACAAAGATTAGTCCAAATCGTGAGCGGAGATATGGGATTTCAGATATCAATATCTATATATCAATATCTATAGATATTGATATATAGATATTTCCAAGGTCAAATATCTCAAACAGAGTGATTTATGAAAATTTGTTTTGGTCAAGCATTAAATAACGAATCCTATTCATCCTTTACAATGATCTTATAGATCATTCGATAGGGCTGGTAGCTCAGTGGATCAGAGCTCATGGGTCCGGACCGTGAAGTCAAGGGTTCAAATCCCTTCTAGCCCAAAAGATGTTGTATTTGAAATGAAGATTCCTTTCCATCGCGGTATAGGAGAGAATCTTTCTTTATAACAGAATAAAGGATTCTATCATAATCCCGGATCGATACTTCAGGTTCCTAATCAATAATGAATGGAGATGATTTCTCAATGATTCATTCCACTATTGATTAATAATTTTCATCATTGTATTTATACTTATATGACTTCTCTTCATACAAAATAAGATAGGAAAAGTAACAATTTTCACCTTTATATGGAAGGAAAACTCTATGTCTATAAAGGAGTGGTTCGAAGACAGGCGTAAAATAACTGGATTACTCAAAAATTCGGTCGAAAGGGATAGTAAGGATGCCAATGAGACGGAGAAAAACAAGAATCTAAGTATTGATTACGCTAAAATTAATAGGTTATGGGCTCAATGCGATAATTGCGAGAGCTTGCTCTATATCAGATTTTTGAGAGAGAATCAAAGTGTTTGTAAAGAATGTGGATATTATCTGCAAATGAATAGTTCAGATAGAATAGAACTTCCAATTGATCGTGACACTTGGCATCCTATGGATGAAGACATGTACACTCTAGATGTTCTTCAATTTCATTCTGAGAATGAACCTTCTCATTCTGATCATCTTGATTCTGAGGATGAATCTTATAAGGATCATATCTCTTTTTATCAAATAGAGACAGGTTTAACTGATGCTATTCAAACAGGCATAGGTCAATTAAATGGTATTCCTATCGCACTCGGAGTTATGGATTTTAAGTTCATGGGAGGTAGTATGGGCTCTGTAGTAGGTGAGAAAATAACCCGTCTGATCGAGCGCGCTACCGCGGAATCTCTTCCAGTCATTATGGTGTGTGCTTCCGGAGGAGCACGCATGCAAGAAGGAAGTTTTAGTTTAATGCAAATGGCTAAAATAGCTTCTGCATTATATATTCATCAGAAGGATAAAAAGTTGTTATATATATCGATTCTGACGTCTCCAACAACTGGTGGAGTGACTGCTAGTTTTGGCATGTTGGGAGATATTATTATTGCCGAACCTAAAGCGTACATTGCATTTGCAGGTAAAAGAGTAATCGAACAGACATTAGGTCAGAAAGTGATTGAAGATTTTCAGGTGACTGAGCATTTATTTGGTCATGGTTTATTTGATCTGATCGTTTCACGTAATCTCTTAAAAGGTGTTCTGAGTGAACTATTTCGGCTTTACGGTCTTCCTCGTAAATAAATAAAAAAAAATTTGGCTCCAACTCGAAATGCTTTTTCAGTATTTTCGGAAGAGACGGGGAAAGGAACAACGAACACTTGCGTACATGTATTCTATGAAGAAGGACGAATAGGACCGCTTATTTGGTCCCATCACTTATTTTATCTTATAATCATTCCTTGTAATATGGATAAACATTGATTAAGTAAGGTACTCGTTCTATGATAATTCCTAACCTACCCTTTAACCTACCCTTTAACCTACCCTCTATCCTACCCTCTATTTTGGTGCCTTTAGTCGGCTTATTACTTCCGGCAATTACAATGGTTCTTTCTTATCTGTATATTCAGAATGACGAGATTTTATGAATCTGATCAAATCAGATTTAATAAATGGGTTTGGATCTTTTGCAGAACATATAGGATATCTATATCTATTTTAGATGATATAAGATAGAACTCTTATAGACACAAAATAGGTCTAAATATCCACATTATTTATTTAGACTCATTCAGATATGAATGAGTCTAAATAAATAGGTATGGGTCAATATGTTAATGTGGTCGGTTTTCTTTTTTCATACGGTATACATATCTATTCCAGGAGATATTTATACTCCACTGATCCAGTGTTGTTTCTAAAATTGAGAAATTAAGGAAGGACCAATTTGAAATGGATGGTAAGAATGGACAAGAAGAAAAACTTGGCTGACTTAACTGAAATGTTAGCTATGTATATAGATAGCTAGTTCATAAGAGTTTGGGAACCAAAGGATAAAAAAGTTGGCTATTCCCTCAACTTCAATAGGATGGAATTGAATACAATTTTTTATGAATCGTCGATCCAAATGGCTCTGGATAGAACCTATAACAGGGTCTCGAAAAAGAAGTAATTTCTTTTGGGCTTGTATCCTCTTTCTGGGTTCACTAGGATTTTTCCTGGTCGGGATCTCGAGTTATTTTGGTGAGAACCTGATACCCCTATTGTCATCTCAGCAAATACTCTTTGTTCCACAAGGAATTGTAATGTGTTTTCATGGTATTGCAGGTCTGTTCATTAGCTCTTATCTGTGGTGCACAATTTTGTTCAATGTGGGTAGTGGCTATAATAAGTTCGATAAAAAAAAAGGAATTGTATGTCTTTTTCGTTGGGGATTTCCCGGAATAAATCGTCGTATTTTCTCACGATTTCTTATGAAGGATATTCAGATGATCAAAACGGAAATTCAAGAAGGTATTTCCCCTCGTCGTGTTCTTTATATGGAAATAAAGGGCCGACAAGACATCCCTTTAACTCGTACTGGTGATAATGTGAACCTAAGGGAGATCGAACAGAAAGCCGCTGAATCAGCCCGTTTCTTGCGTGTATCCATTGAGGGGTTTTGAAATGCAGGGGTGTCTTTATCCTCGACATACATTCAAATGTCAAGACATTTGAATATGGCCCGAATCAAGGAACATGAATCAATTTCCAATCAGGAAATTTCAATATTTCCATACATATAAATTTCAATAAAAATTGAAATTTCATTGTATGGAAATGGAACGGGATCTTTACGAACAATATACTATTTTTATGAAATAGTATAGGAAGAGGTAATATATAAAAAGCAATAAGTTAAAATAGAACTGGTATTTGTCCGGGAAAAAGATCATGCAGTTAATTCCTACTAAATGGAATGAATCAGACCGAGCTTTGGTAGTTCCCGAACACGCCATATCATTTTCTATCCTAGAGAGAGTGAGCTTATAGAGCCAGTAGATTAATATGATGTATCAGAAAATTACTAGATATACATGTCATCTCTGGAGATAACTGGGGAAATATTCGTAAAGGATCGATCCAGTGATCAGGATTCAAAAGGATGGATCTTGGCAATGAATAAGACTTATGTTACTTCAAGTTATTCTTCTAAAAAAAAGAAGAAGATGAAAAAATGAATAGATAATTGGTCCAGATAGAAATGATTTTGTATGATCGGATATTCTGGGAATGATCTCCTTATGCTCCGTCTCACCCATTTTGAACAAACCTTTTACTTTTTTTTTTCCCGAGGATATTTTTTATCGGGATCAAACAATTACGCAATAGATAAATCTATGGATCCCATACCTCATTCTATCACTCGTACTTTGTCTAGATTTCGGACAGAACTGACAAGTGAATCAGGTTCGTTAGCGATTCACGAATTGGAAGTGGCCGAATATAAAGCATCAGCTTCCCTACGATATCTCGCATGTTTAGTAGGACTGCCTTGGGTAATTCCTATTTCATTACGGAAAGGTTTGGAGCCTTGGGTTACAAATTGGTGGAATACGGGTAAATCTCATCAAATTTTTGATTATCTCCAGGAAGAAAATGCTCTGGGAAGATTTGAGAAAATAGAAGAACTATTCTTGTTAGAAAGAATGGTGGAAGATTCTTCGGGAACACATTCACAGGATCTTCGTATAGAGATTCACAAAGAAACGATCCAATTGGTCGAAATGTACAATGAAGATTGTATCCAGATAATCTCACATTTATTAACAAATCTAATAGGTTTTGCTTTTATAAGTGCTTATCTCATTCTGGGTAAGAATCAACTTGCCATTATCAATTCTTGGATCCAAGAATTCTTCTATAGTCTGAGCGATACAATGAAAGCTTTTCTAATTCTTTTAGCAACCGATCTATGTATTGGGTTTCATTCACCCCATGGTTGGGAACTGATGATCGATTCGATCTCCGAAAATTATGGATTTGCCCATAATGAACGAATCATATCTGGTCTTGTTTCAACTTTTCCAGTCATCTTAGATACGATTCTGAAATATTGGATCTTCCGTCGTTTCAATCGTATATCTCCTTCACTTGTAGTAATTTATCATTCGATGAATGAATAAAGAATAGGTAGGTTTTTTTCTACGGCCGAAACAATTGAAACAGAATAATAAAGTGTTTTCCGTGTTCAGGAATTAGCTATTCCTCCCCTTCATTCTTCTCCTGGTGCGAGACTTCCGATTTCTTATTTTTAGGTTTTGTTGAATCAATATAGTAGCAGAATTTTTGACAGGTAACTATGATAGCTACCTACTCTCACCCGAAAAATGATTTGGAACCCATAATTGAACCATGCAAAATAGAAATACTTATGAATGGACGAAAAAGATGACTCGGTTAATTTCCGTCCTGGTCATGATACATATCATAACTCGGACATCCATTTCGAATGCATATCCCATTTTTGCACAGCAGGGTTATGAAAATCCCCGAGAAGCCACTGGACGTATTGTATGTGCCAATTGTCACTTGGCAAAAAAACCTGTGGATATTGAGGTTCCACAGTCCGTGCTTCCCAATACCGTATTTGAAGCAATTGTTAAGATCCCCTATGATACGCAAATGAAACAAGTTCTTGCTAATGGCAAGAAAGGGGCTTTAAATGTAGGAGCTGTTCTAATTTTACCCGAGGGCTTTGAATTAGCTCCTCCGGATCGTATTTCCCCTGAGATTAGACAAAAGACGGGTAATCTTTATTTTCAGAACTATCGTCCCAATCAAAAAAACATTATTGTAATAGGTCCTGTTCCTGGTCAAAAATATAGTGAACTTGTATTCCCCATCCTTTCACCAGATCCTGCTACTGATAAAGAAGCTCACTTCCTGAAATATCCCATATATGTGGGTGGTAATAGAGGAAGAGGACAAATTTATCCCGACGGGAGTAAGAGCAACAATACGGTCTATAGTGCTTCAGCAACAGGAAGAGTTAGCAAAATTTTACGTAAAGAAAAGGGTGGATATGAGATAACTATCGATAATAAATCAGACGGTGGGCAAGTGGTTGACATTGTACCTCCAGGACCGGAGCTTCTTATTTCAGAAGGCGAATTGATCAAGGTCGATCAGCCATTAACGAATAACCCTAATATGGGTGGATTTGGTCAAGGAGATGCAGAGATAGTACTTCAAGATCCATTACGTGTTAAAGGTCTTTTATTATTCTTAGCATCTGTCATTCTGGCACAGATATTTTTGGTCCTTAAGAAGAAACAATTTGAAAAAGTTCAATTGGCCGAGATGAATCTTTAGGTCCATAGATTTTTGAACATGAAGTTTACTGATTGATTCAAAAATGAATACCCCTTCGGAGATGGAGAGCCTTTTCTCCTTCTTCTCCCTTATATATTCTTGATAAAATGTTCATGTAGATATATCTAAATTTGAAATAGGGATACATAAGCACTGGACAGATCAACTTGTTGAACGATCCCCATATGCTATATCGTGTACTATATACATGCCATTCCCTTCTTTTCTTATCCGTAAAATAGAGATAGATCGCAGGGAGGAGAGATGAGGAGAATAACTAAGCAATCTTGGAGAAGATTCCTATTTTCTCTGATCCCATTCTTTATCTATTATTCTTCGTCGAAAAGAGTCGAATAAATTGTCCGGTTTTCCTCGGGATAAGAGGAACTAATTGGGTTTCCGATCCTGTCCTATTCGTCAATTCCTTCGTAAATTTAAGATTATTTTGTACGCTATACTGAACTGAGGAAGCTTCAAATTCCTAAAGAAGGAAGAGCAGACAAGTAAGGGGCAATATCACTCATGAAAAAAAAAAACCTATAAAACTTTTGATAGGGTTTGTTCCTAATGAGATAAAATGAATAAAAGGTGTTTTTCCTCCTCTTTTATTTTGTAAGCCAAAATAAGAGAAGAAAATATTATATCTGCAAATTTATATTCTCATAGTTCGGGTTTTTACAAAAACTTTGCATAATCTCCCATCAGAGAAATGAGCAAATATTTAGTACTTAATATTCTCCGTTTTTCTGTGGTTCCTTCGACAGAGATTGAAATTGGATCGATCCAAATTTTTTTTCCGATCATATAGCGGAAGAATAGATTGACTCATCACTTGACTGAAAGACATTGAATGAAGTAAATGAAAGAGTCATTGTATTTGTACGAATCTTATCTTCTAATTCATATTAATATAGAAAGAATCTCAAAAAGAGATTTCGATAAGGCCTTACCCTTCTTTGAAGGGTAAGGCCTTATCGATTTTTCACTTTCGCATGTATACTATTTCCCACAGTAAGTGCATTTCCCCTACTATAGGGATGACCCTAATCCGGAATATGAACCATAGAAAAAGATACCCAGTAGACCAATCACGATAATACCAGTTACAGTACCTATCAACCAAAGAGGGATCCTTCCAGTGGTATCGGCCATTTATCTTACTCCCTTTCACATTTTATTAAGTGGGCATACTCGAGACATAAACAGTCATAGCATAGATAATTATGCGTATTGGATCTCTTCGAATGGAGTGATAATATTCTCATTTTTCCTAATTGAAAAAATAATTGGAGAATGGAACAGCAAGTACAAAAATTAGTAGCAACCCCCAGTAGAGACTGGTACGATTCAATTCAACATTTTGGTCGTTCGGGTTCGTCGGGTTCGGTGGTTTCATATCTACATACTTCCTCTTCCTTTAGTATAGAGTTTATCGTTGGATGAACTGCATTGCCGATATTGATCCCAAGAAAAAAACTGTAGGGACAGCTAGCCCGTGAACGGCCAACCATCTAACTGTAAAAATTGGAAAAGTTCTATCTAAAGTCATTAGTGCCTCCTAAAAAGATCTAGTAAATTCATCGAGTTGCTCTAACGGATCGAAACGGCCAGTTACTAATGGAACCTCTTGTCGACTTTCTGTGAAATACTCATTTGGCCGGGGGCTCCCGAACACATCATAAGCCAAACCCGTGCTGACAAATAACCAACCTGCAATGAATAGAGAAGGTATGGTAATGCTATGGATGACCCAGTATCTAATACTAGTAATAATGTCAGCAAAGGAGCGTTCTCCCGTATTCCCAGACATGCTCAGCTCCAAATATTATTGTAAAGTCAATCAAGGGGGAATTGATCCCATGAAAGATAGAGATCAGGAAATGGAAAACTACTGATATCTTCTCCAATCCTTGTTTGATTGTCAATGTTATACCAAGGGTATCTTTGAAGTCTATAACTGGACCAGTATAGCTAGCTTTCTTCTGACACAGCAATACAATTTTGATGAGTATCAAAAGGAGAATGATTCTGTTCCTGCCAGCAGTTATTCTATCTCTGTTTGGGCGACTGAATCCCAACAGAAATAAGAGAATATTGCGTTCCTAGGTTCGGGCGTAAGGAACCCCCTCAATCGATGTTGTAACAATTGCATAGACCGTGAAAATTTTCGATTGAAATTAGCTTCTACATACAGGTGGCTTTAGAACCGAAAAAGAGGATGAGTGCCGCACAACTCATCCAGAATATGATACTTTTACTTCTTCCTTTTTCATTCCGACATGAAATTATGCCCGTGTAGATGACCTCAGTAATTCAGATTGCACGGGGATCATTGGTGCTACGCAGATATATGTTGCTTTTCCAATAGTATCCGGCGCAGATGGAGTTATGCCGCAGACTTATTATATAGTACCTTGTATTAACGAGTAGGCGTTACTCATTAGCTAAAACCAAGTGGATAGTGCAATAGAACCTAGTCAATTTTAGCTATGTGAAATTACGAGTTACTCCTTGCAGTAATTTCTGTAATATCGGGTTCTACTGGCTCTAAGAATGAATATTGAAAAAACCTAATCCGTCTAGAGGGTCGAATGATTGGATCAATAAGATCTAGAAATGAAAGGACAAACTGGATATTCATATTCTTACACCTAAACGTGAAATTCACAAAACTTTGGCTATATATGTAGATAGGTTTCTTCCGGTCCAGTCTCTGATAGCTACTGGTAAAAAGATAATGCCAGGTGATCCAATCGTACTGATTGAGAATTCATTAACCCTGTAAGAAGATTACATTCGACAATTTGTGAAGGGATTCGCGGGTGCTATTCATTAGTTGCTCGATGAATGTGAGGATTTCTAGGATAATGAAGAGATTTCTACCATAGATCTCCTCTCATCCATGTTCATTCATACATATCCTATAGTATAGGATCCTGAATTGGTACGAATCGGGACAATTGATCTTTTGTATTCTGATCTCGAGGTTACGAAAATAAAAATTTAGGTAATTGTCTCATGAAGATATGTATAAACCATATTTCATTCAGTCCTTCCACGCCTACTATAACTATAATTAGTTATTTCGGTTTCTTATTGGCTTCTATCATTTTCACCCTAGTCCTATTCATTAGTTCGAGCAAGATACAACTTATTCAAAATGAAGGAAGGGGAAACCCTCTCAGTTCACTATTTCAATTTCAATAATTTAGTTTATTCTCTCTATATCAATTTCTGATCATTGAGATTCATAGCAAATTCAGGGTACTATCCAGTATAGCTATTATCCCTACTTATTCCGTAGAATCGAAATGATTGAGGCTTTGCCATCCGGAATTGTGTTAGGTCTAATTCCTATAACTTTGGCCGGATTATTCGTAACTGCATATTCACAATACCGACGTGGTGATCAATTGGATATTTGATCCTGGAATATCCTCCAATTTCATTGGCCTCCTACTTTTCCTGGGAGGTCAGATTCCATTGCTCGTTCCAGTTGGAATGAATTCTCGATAATTTAGAGGGTTGGATTTGATAGGAACAGAATCACGCTCTGTAGGATTTGAACCTACGGCATCAGGTTTTGGAGACCTACGTTCTACCGAACTGAACTAAGAGCGCTTTCTTTCATATTCGTAGATAAAGGAAAATACCTTTTGTTTATACTCTTAGAGTCAAATACTTTCGCATCTGATATGATTCAATTATTTGATGTTCCCGTCGAATCGATATCAAATGATCTTTCGTTCCTTTCTTTCCATAGAAAAGAAGGGAAAGGTAGGGATGACAGGATTTGAACCTGCGACATTTTGTACCCAAAACAAACACGCTACCAAGCTGCGCTACATCCCTTCTAATCATTAGACAATTTTATTTTATAGAATTCGAAATCTGTTTCCCACATTTTCCCACCTTCATTTCTCTTCGTTCTCGTGAGTGAAAAGACTTTATACATGCATGTAGGGTCTATTATCTAGAAGATCACTATTCATTATGGTGATGAAACATCTTTTTCCTGTTCTATAAATAGGACCACAGCCCGGATCACATTATCCATATATTAATCAGTTCCGAGTTTTTCCTAGGATTCATAACTATTGATACGATCGAATCACTTACACATTATGATCAATAAGGAGAATTTACAATGCAAGATCTAAAGACCTATCTTTCCACAGCGCCTGTGTTAGCTATTTTATGTTGCAGCTTTTTAGCCGGCCTAGTGATAGAAATCAATCGTTTTTTTCCAGATGCTCTGACTTTGACTTTTCCCTCTTTTGAATTTTTTTCCTCCCCTTAAAGCCAAGGGAAAAAAGATTGTGCTAGATTGACTTCTCCTCCCTCTTGGATAAATTAGTGCATTCAGCCCAAAAAAGATCTAAGTTTAGGGGTGAAGGGGGTAAAATTCAAGTAGAAATATCGATCTAAATATTCTTTCCACATTTACTTTTGTAAGTACAACTGAAAACTCCTGATCAATCATTTTTTTACTTTCAAATGTTTCACCGTAGGATCTCCGGCTATCAACTTCTATTCCTTTTTCCCTTTTTCTTTTTCAGGTCGAAAAGCAAAGTAGACCCAATATTCAGAGTAAGTTTATGGCCAAGAGCGGAGATATAAGAGTAACAATTACTTTGGAGTGCACTAGTTGTACCCAAGATAGTGTTTATAAAAGATTCCCGGGGATTTCTAGATATACGACTCGGAAAAATCGACGCAATACACCTATTCGATTGGAATCAAATAAATTTTGTCCCTATTGTTACAAGCATACCATTCATGGAGAGATAAAAAAAAGAGATTGATTAAACGTACTACTCCTACCCAGGGATAGGAATAGATCACAGATATAAAAAGAAATGGTATTTCCACAAGATCTTTAATGGAACAATATTTTCAAAAGGTTCATGAAACAAACTATGGATAAACCCAAGCGATCTTTTCGTAGACATTTGAAACCAATTCGTAGACATTTGAAACCAATTCGTAGACATTTGTCACCAATTAGGTCGGGAGATCGGATCGATTATAAAAATATGAGCCTAATTAGTCGATTTATTAGTGAGCAAGGAAAAATATTATCCGGCCGAGTGAATAGATTAACTTCAAAACAACAACGTCTAATGACTAACGCTATTAAACGAGCTCGTATTCTATCTTTGTTACCTTTTCTTTATAATGAGAACTAATTGAATCCGTGGAAATAAGCCTACTCCTTAATCAAATCGGAGCTGGGATATCTGTTTGATAAAGATGCAGATCTTGAGTCTATTGTTGAAAAAGTCGACAGGATTTCATTTTTGGAAAAGAATTGGATTGAATTCTTTTCGTTCATTTCCAATCCAATATTGAAAAATTTTGAAATGTTTCGACCTTCCCGGAGGGAATTCTCCGGGATAATCTGTTCTATCCATTCCATCTTTACCTATTTATTTCATCATACGATAAGTTCTTCAAGATGGTAGAAAAACAATTACTATCTAATACAGCTATTTGTGCAAGTGTTTTACGATTTGGAAGCAACTGCCTCTTGTACAAATATTGGATGAATCTGTTATAAGAAACCCCATTGGCACGGGCTGCTGCATTGATCCGAGTAATCCACAAACGACGAAGATCTCTCTTGCGTTTACCTCTATCTCGGTGGACGGAAACTAAGGCTCTAGCTTTCCGTTGGTTAGCAGTTCGAAAAAGTTTTGAATGGGCCCCTCGAGAGCCTGATACAAATGCAAGAATTTTTTTCCGACGTTTTCGGGCTATGTATCCACGTTTCACTCTGGTCATTGAAGTTTGAATCGCTAATCTTTTTCTTGGTTAGTCATTTGTTTGGTTCATTGAGAATAACACTGATTCTTCTTATTTAGAAAATAAAAGTTCCAATGGCTTTTGCTACTGCAACCTTCCCAACCATAATTCCCTTTGGATAGGCATCTTCCTGGTAGGCAAGGGCTGGGACCTTGCACTGAGAATGAGAAAAAATCATGGGTTTCATCGTTTCTATGGTTCTTTCTCCAACGGTAAGGTCCTCTCTATACGCCGGAGCCTTTTATTTATTTCCAAAATAGGATATGAGTATGTTATCGGTAACTTGTATGGTTTACCATCTCCAGCTCTACTCTTGAATCATTAAGTAATAAATACTCTCATTACAAGATCTATTAATACAGTAACGACATGTAATTCTGGGGTTGGCCAGGTAGCTGACCCTGTTGTTCCGTTCTCGCGGCAATATGAGCATAAACTTTATGCTTCTTCAATTTGCATGATTTCCCCGCTCAATGGATTGATGACCATTCGCTACCAATGAGGAATTGCTTTTCATCCCACATCAAGGTGATTGGATTTGCACCAATGGAAACCATAAATTTCATCCCCGGTAAGGTTAGATGATGGAGCTGTACTTGATTACAGCGGGAAAATTCTTATGTTATTCCGTTGTAAAAATTTCCCAGTCTGTTTCAGTTTATGATCCAAACGAGTCGCACATACACCCTAGCACATACTCCTCTACGCTGAGGACATCCTCGAAGAGCAGGAGATTTTTTTCTATTCTCTATTGGCTGTCTTGCATTTCTAATAAGTTGTTGAATAGTGGGCATTCTAGCTTTATTGTATGCGGAATCAACTGGTTCGGATTGATCCTAACCATACCATATCAGGTTATTATGAAATGAATAACTTTACCCCCCCCCCTTTTTTTTTTTCCCTTCCCTTTTTTTTTTTGAAAAGGAACAAAGAGATCACAGTTTACAGTTCATTATAAAAATAAATTCAAAAAGAGGATCTTCCGCTATAAGATCAACCTTCCGCTACGGTATCAACAATGCCATAAGCTCGGGCTTCTGTTGCTGACATAAAAACATCTCTGTCCAGATCCCGTTGAATGACCTCTTCGGGGTTGTCCGTTCTTTCTATATAACATTTGGTTATGTAATTGCGAAGCATCGTTATGTGTTTCGCTTCGTTATGAAACTCTGCGGCTGGTCCGTCATAATAGGAACTAGCAGGTTGGTGGATCATAACCCTAGCGTGAGGTAATGCCATACGTTTAGTAATTTCTCCCCCGATTAGGATGAAAGATCCCATTGAAGCAGCTACCCCCATGCATATTGTATGTACATTTGGTACTATTACTTGCATCATATCGAAAAGACCTACCCCTGGTATTACTGATCCGCCGGGACAGTTGATAAATGAGAAAATATCTTTATTTGCATCTTCTGCACTCAAATATACCATGAGACCCATGAGTTGATTTGCAATCTCGTGATTTATATCCTGAGCCAAAAAAAGTAATCTCTCTCGATAAAGTCGGTTGTATAAGTCGACCCAAGTTGCATCTTCATCTCCAGGGGCTCGGAAAGGCACTTTTGGAACACCAACGGGCATTTGTTTTAATGGAAAGAAGTGAAGCACTATACTCTAATATGGAAACGTAAAGTATATGAAGTTGTGTAACATATTAACTCTGGATGGTATTCATAGGGGAGGGTTTGAACCTATCCGGAAATAGAGCTTTAGATGGATCTTTGATCCATGTAAAAGATCCTTCTATTATTCGAGTTGATAATGTAACGAATCACACTTTTACCACTAAACTATACCCGCAACGATCTGATTGTAACATACAGATCGATCTTTTGTCCAACCAACCCATTTCTCTTTTTTTCTTTTAGTCTTTTCCGTATAACTTTGATCAGAGAATGATAAGCTCCATTCACTATTAAAATGATTCAAATTATACAGCATGAAACATTCTGTATAATTTGAATCCAGAAAGGTTTTTCTGGGAACTGGGCCGATGGATAACAAATAGAGATTCAGAAAATTTTTTGAGTTGTTAGTTGCAATAAGTAATTTATTGAGAGACTACTTCTCGATAGGCAAGTTTATTGAAAAAAAAAAAAAATTGAGGAAACCCAGAATTCTGGTCATACTATTGACAACCTCCTGACCACTTTCATATTATAAAGATTGGATTGGTGGCCCCTATCGTCTAGTGGCCCAGGACATCTCTCTTTCAAGGAGGCAACGGGGATTCAACTTCCCCTAGGGGTACCATGATCCATTCGTTAGGTATCTTTAACCTAAAGACTTTCAATTACTTTATTGTTCCTGGGTCGATGCCCGAGTGGTTAATGAGGACGGACTGTAAATCCGTTGGCAATATGCCTACGCTGGTTCAAATCCAGCTCGACCCAACCAATATCATCAATACCAATCTATCGGTATGGTTATCTTCATGCCAATCATGAATGAAAAGATAATTGGTTATTGAACCCCGACATCGATATCTGTTCATATCGTAGATGCCCAATTCCAAATGAAATGAATGGATACATTTCAAAAATGAAAGAGAAGGATAAGATATTTCATCGACCTAGCACTCGCATAATCTATACGATCTATCTAGCACCTATCATAGAATAAATATGATCCAATAGTAGGTGAACTGTATGTAGTGTATTGGGATTGTAGTTCAATTGGTTAGAGTACCGCCCTGTCAAGACGGAAGTTGCGGGTTCGAGCCCCGTCAGTCCCGATCCAATAAGTTAATAAATTAAGCTCTTAATCCCCGTAGAAGAGTGAAAAATAAAATGAAGGTATCTAATGGATAGCTATCTAGATCTTTACTAGATCTTTAGTATATCTAGTATATCTATCCATTAGATACCTTCACCAGATCAACAATTCAGTTTGGAAAAAGAAAGACCCTTCTTTCGAGGATAAAATCTAATCATCATATTGAATCCGCAATAAATATTCTTCCCTCCCCGAAGAATAAAATTTCTCTATCAAAAACATAGGAAGATCCATAGATTTTAGGGTGACACAGAGGTAGTCCTCCTAAGTCAGAATCCCACAGAGATCCCTATAGATAATTCCCAATGATTTTTAGGAGATCTTACTTCTGTTATTCCCCAGGAATATTGTGAGTATTCCATGCTAATACTTCTTTTTCATGATCGATAGCCAGTGGATTTCTAGACACTCTATTGTATTTCCAAGAATGATCATGTCAGGATCTGGACGGACTAGTCCTTATCATTCCAGGGTCATGGGTGGGCCTTGGGATACTTCTATGGTGGGCCTTGGGATACTTCTATGGCGGGCCTTGGGATTACTTCTATATAATCACCATGGGATACTTCTATATAATCACCATCATTCCAGGGTCATGGGTGGGCCTTGGGATTCGTCCATATCATCACCGGAGCGGGATAGATTCACGATTCCATCTAAATCGTGGAGATCCAAGCAAAATATCTCTCATGTCTGACGAACGTTTTTGGAGTAGCAGAAGGTTCTTATTCGTACGAATCCTATTCTTTCTTTCGAAATGATAAAGACATGTGTTGATCGGAACGTTTTCTGATGCTAATAGTCTTATCAAAAGTAATCCTATGATAAGACTATTTAGATTATACTATTTCCATCGGATAATTTAAATCCATTAGTTAGATTCCGTTACTCGAACCGATTCCATAGATAAAATACATCTATTTCATGGATCTTGAAAGATTCATTCATCTCTATGAGATAAAATCTCGAGCTATTTTGGAACAAAGTGAAAATCAGGAGATCATGGAAGTAAATAACCTTGGATTTATTGCTGTTCTAATGTTCCTTGCAATTCCTACTGCTTTTCTACTTATCCCTTACGTCAAAACGGCCAGTGCAAGCAGTGGAAGCAATTGATTTTTATGAAAATAAAGTGATTGCTGATCACTAGATAGATCTTTATGATCCAAATCATAAGTATAAAATAGGTTATGAGATCTATAATATTACAACAATACAGGGTAGGGATTGCTTTTTAATTTCTTTTGAAAAGAAAAAAGTAGTACGGAGGAAAAGAATATCTGACCTTTTCTTTTGTACTATTTCTTCTTCTACACCCATATATGGATAAATAGATCTTAATGGTACTTATCCATATATGGTAAATGTGGGATGAAGGACCTCGTACCATAAAATCGCAGAGCTGATCACCTTCTTTCTGCTCCTGGAAAAATAGACCCAATGCAGACAGCCGTAATTCTGAACGTACTTGCGGATTTTTTAGGATCAAAGTTGAACATCTTTTTCCGGTACGAACATTGTTTTCTAGCACATATTAGATATGGAACTTGAAATGGTATAAGAAAAAACAAAGGAATCTATGACTTATGTCCCATATTTTCCCGAGAACGAAATTCATATCAGATCCGATCAATTCGGAACCATCCAATAAAACAGGGACTCTTTCTATTCCTACTAAGAAAGAGAAGAGAGATCGTTCTTCAGTGGAAGAAACTAGATTCTCGACTCATTCTAGAAAAGAACCAATGAATGAAAACCTGTTGGAGAAAATCAGATCAGATTTGTCATAGGAATAGGAAAATGATAATAATAAGGGATTACGCACATCCCTTACGGGGATAAAGAGGAAATAATTCCATGGAGAGTTTTTCAATTTGGAACGAAGATTCAATATTACTGGATCCTTATGAAACAGAATATATTATCATGCATGACGCAATAATTGATTCTTAAGCATTACCATTATAGCCCACTTCTCCCCCATACTACGAGTGAAAGGGAAAATGTAAAAACTACCATTAAAGCAGCCCAAGTTATACCGACTATATCCATACGGATCATGTTCTCTAAAAAATAATGATTTCATCATCGAGATGATAAGGGAACTATTAACCATAGTGCAAAGTTGAAATGGAAATGAATGGTCCACCTTTGCATTTCTGAACGTTACTGAACTGACGTTCGAGCTGATATGAGAGATCAATAAATCCATTTGTTCATTGACCAACGAATTACTATAACTAACTCGAGGGTCGTACATTCAGACGGAATCGGGATCAAATGTACGTAACTCACTATCTATATTGGTAATATGTACCAATATGTCTCCAGAGGTTCTGTAATGGAAATAAAGACTTTTCCTTCCATTTACTTAAGGCGACACCCGGATTCGAACTGGGGATGGAGGATTTGCAGTCCTCTGCCTTACCGCTTGGCTATGTCGCCGAGATATGGGAATCCCATGGACAGGTCGAATCATTTGTCCTTTCAAGTCATTCGTCCGTCCTTTAAGTATAGTATGAGATGTATGCTAAAGTCAACCATAAAGGAAATGGATCTAATTTGTTATCCGTCTTTCGATCTGGCTATTTTCATTAGGAAATTTTCTAAGTAAGATTCACATTTAAGAATGGTTTGATTCATTTGTTCATAGCTCCATTTCACGTGGTTGGATGAAAGTATCAAAGTACCTCTTCCTTATCCTTTTTTTTTCTAATTGGAAGTATATCTGGATACGGGTAGAATTTCATGGGATATAGTGAACACTTAATATACATCCGAATCTTTTTTGTCGGATTGATCCATATAGATCAATCGGGAATAATTAAATAGATTTTTCTACAGATGGGAAACTTCCAATGCGATTAGATGAAAATGAGGGAGCGTTTACAATCCCTGAATTTGGTAAGATACAATTTGAAGGATTTTGTCGTTTTATCGATCAGGGCTTGATGGAAGAACTTCATAATTTTCCAAAAATTGAGGATACAGATAAAGAAATTGAATTCAGTCTTTTTGGTAATGAATATGAATTAGCAGAACCTTTCATCAAAGAGAGAGATGCTGTATATCAGTCCCTTACATATTACTCTGAATTATATGTACCAGCAAGATCGATTCGGAGGAATAGTAGAAAGATACAGAAACAAACTGTATTTCTCGGAAATATTCCTTTAATGAATTCCCATGGAACATTTGTAGTAAATGGGATTTACAGAATCGTGGTGAATCAAATATTAATAAGTCCTGGTATTTATTACCGTTCAGAATTAGACCATAATAGAATAAATTATATATATACTGGCACTTTGATTTCAGATTGGGGAAGAAGATCGAAATTAGAGATCGATGTAGGAGAAAGGATATGGGCTCGTGTAAGCAGAAAACGAAAAATATCTATTCCAGTTCTATTATCAGCTATGGGTTTAAATCTCGAAGAGATTCTGGACAATACTCACTATCCCAAAAGATTTTTATTTTTATTGAAGAAAAAGGAGAGGTGGGAGCGGGAGGAATATCTCTGGTCGAGGGAAAAAGCCATTCTGGAGTTTTACAAAAAACTCTACTGTGTAAGTGGCGATTTGGTATTTTCCGAGTCTCTATGTAAAGAATTGCAAGAAAAATTTTTCCGACAAAGATGTGAATTGGGAAAGATTGGTCGACGAAATCTGAACCAAAAACTGAACCTTGATATACCTGAGAACGAGATTTTTTCATTACCACAAGATGTATTGGCTGCTGTGGATTACCTTATTGGGGTGAAATTTGGAATGGGTACACTCGATGATATAGATCACCTCAGAAATCGACGTATTCGTTCTGTAGCAGATTTATTACAGAATCAATTTAGATTAACTCTAGGTCATTTAGAAGATACAGTTCGAAGAACTATACACGGAGCAACCAAGCGTAGATCAACTCCTCAAAACTTGGTCACTTCAACTCTATTCAAAAACACTTTTCAAGATTTTTTTGGTTCACACCCCTTATCCCAATTTTTGGATCAAACTAATCCATTGACGGAAATAGCTCATGGGCGAAAATTGAGCCATTTAGGCCCTGGGGGCTTAACAGGGCGAACTGCTAGTTTTCGGACACGGGATATTCATCCCAGTTATTATGGGCGTATTTGTCCAATCGATACGTCCGAAGGAATGAATGCTGGACTTGTTTCATCATTATCTATTCATGCAAAGATTGGTGATTGTGGTTCTTTACAAAGTCCATTCTATAAGATTTCCGAGAGATCGAGAGAAGAACATATGGTTTATCTATTACCGGGAGAAGATGAGGATGAATACTATCGGATAGCTACGGGAAATTCTTTGGCGTTAAATCAAGGAATTCAAGAGGAACAAATTACTCCAGCTCGATACCGACAAGAATTTATAGTTATTGCATGGGAACAAATCCATTTTAGAAGTATTTTTCCTTTCCAATATTTTTCCGTTGGAGTTTCCCTTATTCCTTTTCTCGAACATAATGATGCTAATCGCGCTCTAATGGGTTCTAATATGCAGCGTCAAGCAGTTCCACTTTTTCGACCCGAGAAGTGCATTGCCGGAACTGGGTTGGAAGGTCAAGCAGCTCTAGATTCAGGAAGTGTAGCTATAGCTACACAAGAGGGAAGGATCGAGTATATCGATGCTGTAAATATAACTTCATCGATTAATGGAGACACTGTACGAACAGAATCGGTTATATATCAACGTTCTAATACAAATACTTGTACGCATCAAAAACCTCAAGTTCGTCAAGGGGAATGTGTAAAGAAGGGACAAATTCTGGCGGATGGTGCAACTACGGTAGGGGGAGAACTCTCTTTGGGAAAAAACGTTTTAGTAGCTTATATGCCATGGGAAGGATACAATTTCGAAGACGCAATACTAATTAGTGAACGTCTGGTATACGAAGATATTTATACCTCTTTCCATATCGTAAGATACAGGATTGAAATCTGTATGACGAGCCAGGGTCCTGAAAGAATCACTAGAGAAATACCTCATTTAGATGCTCATTCACTTCGTCATTTGGACGAAAATGGTCTTGTAATGCTAGGATCTTGGATAGAAACAGGTGATGTTTTGGTAGGTAAATTAACGCCTCAAACAACAGAAGAATCATTATGTACCCCAGAAGGAAGATTATTACAAACCATATTTGGTATTGAGGTATCGACTGCGAGAGAAAGTTGTCTCAGAGCACCTATAGGTGGAAAGGGTCGAGTTATCGACGTGAGATGGATCAATAGAGTAGATGATTCCGGTGATAATGCGGAAACAGTCCACGTATATATATCACAAAAACGTAAGATACAAGTGGGTGATAAAGTAGCTGGAAGGCATGGTAATAAAGGTATTATTTCAATAATTTTGCCGAGACAAGATATGCCCTATTTGCAAAATGGAATACCAGTTGATATGGTATTGAATCCATTAGGGGTACCTTCACGAATGAATGTAGGACAGATCTTTGAATGTTTGCCCGGTTTAGCAGGAAACCTGATGAACAAACATTATAGAATAACACCTTTTGACGAAAAATACGAGCGAGAAGCTTCGAGAAAACTAGTGTTTCCTGAACTTTATAAAGCTAGTGAGCAAACAGCTAATCCATGGGTATTCGAACCAGATCATCCTGGAAAACATAGATTAATTGATGGAAGAACAGGAGCTGTTTTTGAACAACCTGTTACAATAGGAAAAGCTTATATGTCGAAATTGAGTCATCAAGTTGATGAGAAAATACATGCACGTTCGAGTGGACCTTATGCACGGGTTACACAACAACCTCTTAGAGGAAAATCCAAACGAGGGGGGCAACGAATAGGAGAAATGGAAGTTTGGGCTCTAGAAGGTTTTGGTGTTGCTTATATTTTACAAGAGATGCTTACTCTCAAATCTGACCATATTAGAACTCGTAATGAAGTACTTGGTGCCATTATCACTGGAGGGCCAATACCTAAACCTGACACTGCTCCAGAATCTTTCCGATTGCTCATTCGAGAATTACGATCTTTAGCTCTAGAATTGAATCATGCTATTATATCTGAGAAAGACTTTCAGATAGATAGAGAGGAAGTTTGATCACAATAAATTGAGATCTTTTATGATTGAACAGAATAAACATCAACAACTTCGAATTGGATTAGCTTCTCCCGAACAGATTTGTGCTTGGTCCGAAAAAATTTTACCTAATGGCGAGATAGTTGGACAGGTGACTAAACCTTATACTCTACATTATGAAACTAATAAACCAGAAAGAGATGGATCGTTTTGTGAAAGAATCTTTGGACCTATCAAAAGTAGAGTTTGTGCTTGTGGAAATTCTCCAGGGATCGGAAATGAGAAGATAGACTCAAAATTTTGCACACAATGTGGAGTTGAATTCGTTGATTCTCGAATTCGAAGATATCAAATGGGATACATTAAACTGGCATGTCCGGTGGTTCACGTATGGTATTTGAAACGCCTTCCCAGTTATATTGCGAATCTATTAGCTAAAACTCGGAAAGAATTAGAAGGTCCAGTATATTGCGATGTGTGACTTGATCACAAGTTCCGATCATACAGATCCGTAATCAGGAACTGTCATCCTATTAAATCTCATTGGGATGCCTTTAGCTCTGACATGCCCCTCTGGAGGAGTAGCATGAAGCTCAGAATTATAAGCATCTTTTCAAGATGTTGAGAAAGAGGAATTAGTCCAGGGTTTAGATATTATGTATCAAATTGCTAATTGAACTTTGTGAAAACACTTCTTTCAGATAATGGAATTTGAAAGTCATTCTCTTCTCTTTTATTTGGGTTAGCCCTGAATAGAGGTATTCCGGACCGAAGATATGGCTATAGGAGTCTATTCATCGCACATATGCTTCGATCAATAGTATTGTAACCATCGAAGTAAAGCAAAGCAAGCAGGAACCTAAAGGATCAAATGGAACGAGATAAAGACAAGTAAATCCCTAATTGAAGGTCTTTCAAGAAGAAAAGTATTGTTCGGAAGGGAGGAGACTGCTCAATAATTCCATATCTATGTTGTAGAATCATAACATAAAGGAATACTCAATTTCACTTGGAACTTGAGCAGAGAGTAGCGATCTCTCTTCAGAGCGAAAAAGAGTTTTTTTTTCATCTTTTTTTTATAGTTACTTGAGCCGGATGAGAGGAAACTTTCACGTCCGATCCTGAGGGGGGGGAAATCTTAGAATAACCTATCCAAATCTTTTTCTTGCTAGGCCCATAGCTAAAAAACCAACTTTATTGAGATCACGGGGTACATTCAATTATGAGATTCAATCCTGGAAAGATATTATTCCTCATTACCTCTCTGCTCGTCCTCATTACCTCTTTGCTCGGGGTTCTGGAACATTTAAAGAGAGAGAAATAGCTACTGGGGGAGATGCTATCGGGGAACAACTAACGGGTCTGGATCTGCAAATGATTATAGATCGTTCACATATGGAATGGAAGAACTTGGTGGAATTGAAATGGAATAGATTGGAGGAGAACCAAGAATCCACTGTGGATAGATGGGAGGATGAAAAAATTCGAAGAAGAAAGGATTTTCTGGTTGGACGCATTAAATTGGCTAAACATTTTCTCCGAACAAATATAGAACCAAAATGGATGGTCTTATGCCTATTACCAGTTCTTCCTCCCGAACCGAGGCCAATCGTTCAATTAGGTGAAGGTGGACTTATTACCTCGTCAGATCTAAATGAACTTTATCGAAGAGTTATCAATCGGAATAATACTCTTACAAATTTATTAGCAAGAAGTGGATCTGAGTCATTTGTTATTTGTCAAAAAAAATTGATCCAGGAAGCCGTAGATGCACTTCTTGATAATGGTATCTGCGGACAACCAATGAGAGACAGTCATGATAGGCCTTATAAATCGTTTTCAGATGTGATCGAAGGCAAAGAGGGAAGATTTCGTGAAAATTTACTAGGCAAACGAGTTGATTATTCAGGTCGTTCCGTTATTGTGGTGGGTCCCTTTCTATCATTGTACCAATGTGGATTACCCTCAGAAATAGCAATAGAGCTTTTTCAAGCATTTGTAATTCGTAGTCTCATTGGACGACATATTGCTCCCAACCTAAGAGCTGCTAAAAGTATGATTCGAGATAAGGGACCCATTGTATGGGAAGTACTTCAAGAGGTTATGCAAGGACATCCCGTATTGTTGAATCGAGCACCTACCTTACACAAATTGGGAATACAAGCGTTTCAACCTATTTTAGTAGAAGGACGTGCCATTCGTTTACATCCATCGGTTTGTGGAGGATTTAATGCAGACTTTGACGGAGATCAGATGGCTGTCCATGTACCTTTATCTCTGGAAGCTAGAGCAGAAGCTCGTTTACTCATGTTTTCTGAGACAAATCTTTTGTCTCCAGCTATCGGGGATCCTATTTCTATACCAACTCAGGATATGCTTCTTGGGCTTTATATATCAACGGTCGAAAATAGTCAAGGTATTTACGGGAATAGGTACCATCCGTATCACTCGGAAAAGAAAAGCTTTTCTTGTAAGAAACCTTCCTTTTATAGTTATGATGATGTGCTCAGAGCTTACCGACAGAAACGAATTGACTTATACAGCCCCTTATGGCTCCGGTGGGGGGAATTGGATTTACGTATCATTACCTCAGTAAACCAAGAAGCCCCTATCGAAGTTCAATACGAATCTTTGGGTACTTTCCACGAAATCCATGAACATTATCGAATAAGAAAAGGTAGAATGGGGGAAATCCTTAATATATACATTCGAACAACTGTTGGTCGTACTCGTTTCAATCGAGAAATGGAAGAAGCCATACAAGGGTTTGCCTGTTTTGAACACCCAAAGAAATCACTACCAGCTCTCAGGATCTAATGTTATTGATCTTATGATTTTTTCATTAGTGCAGATATAGAGATCGAGGAAGCCTTCGAATAATCGGCTTGGACCCATTGCTTAATCCTACTCATGAAAATATGGAGATTTTTACTTATGAAGAAACAAACTAGATTGCCCTTTGATAATTTGCCCTTTTATAATAAAGTGATGGATAAAACTGCCATTAAAAAGCTTATTAGCAGATTAATAGATCACTTCGGAATGACATATACATCACATATCTTGGATCAACTCAAAACTTCAGGTTTTAAACAAGCTACTGATACAGCTATTTCATTAGGAATTGATGATCTTTTAACAGCGCCTTCCAAAGGATGGCTCGTCCAAGATGCGGAGCAACAAGGTTCTGTTTCGGAGAAACAGAATCATTATGGGAATTTACATGCAGTGGAAAAATTACGTCAATCGATCGAGATATGGTATGCTACCAGTGAATATTTGAGAAAAGAAATGAATACGAATTTTAGCATGACTGATCCCTTAAATCCAGTACATGTGATGTCTTTCTCAGGAGCTAGGGGAAGTACATCTCAGGTTCACCAATTAGTAGGTATGAGAGGATTAATGTCAGATCCTCAAGGACAAATCATCGATCTACCCATTCGAAGGAATTTACGCGAAGGGCTCTCTTTAACGGAATATATTATTTCCTGTTATGGGGCTCGTAAAGGAGTTGTGGATACTGCTGTACGAACAGCAGATGCTGGATACCTCACACGTAGACTTGTTGAAGTAGTTCAACAAATTGTAGTACGTAGAACAGATTGTGGCACTGTCCAAGGTATTTTCGTAAGTCCCATTCGAGGTCGAGAGAGGGACATAAATGAAGTTGTTGTACGAACACAAATACTGATTGGCCGTGTGCTAGCAGACGATGTATATATAAATAGGAGATGCATTGCCACGCGCAATCAGGATATTGGAGTTGGACTTGCCAATCAATTAAGAAACATTCGACCACGACCAATATATATACGAACCCCCTTTACTTGCAAGAGTATATCTCGGATTTGTCAATTATGTTATGGTCGGAGTACTACTCACAGTCACTTGATTGAATTAGGAGAAGCAGTAGGTATTATTGCGGGCCAATCCATTGGGGAACCAGGAACTCAACTAACACTAAGGACTTTTCATACCGGGGGGGTATTTACTGGTGATATTGCAGAACATATACGAGCCCCTTTCAATGGAAAGATTGAATTCAATGATAATTTGGTTTATCCCACACGTACACGTAATGGACATCCTGCTTATCTATGTCATAATAACTTATCCATTACTATTGATGGTCAGAATCAAGTACAGAACTTAACCATTCCACCACAAAGTTTGCTTTTGGTTCAGAATGATCAATATGTGGAATCGGAACAAATTATTGCCGAGGTTCGTGCTAGAACATCTTCCTTCAAGGAAAAAGTTCGCAAAAATATATATTCTGACTTAGAAGGAGAAATGCACTGGAGTACCAATGTGTGTCATGCACCTGAATATGTACACGGTAATGTTCATTCTATACTCAGGACGGGTTATCTATGGATATTATCGGGAGGTATATACGGATCCGGTGTAGTACCCTTTCCATTTCATAAGTATCAGGATCAAGTAGATGTTCAACCTTTTGTTGCCAAACATACCGATTCTTACGTGGATCAAGTGGAACATAGATCAGGTGACTCAAACTGCTATGGGAAGGAAGAACAAATCTTCAGTTATTCAGAAACTGAAACTGATCGGACCATATCCAACGAGCATCGAGACTCTATTTATGTCACCTTTTCCCCTAAGAATTACAATATGAAGGGGAAAAAGCAAATGAATCGATTCATCGTCTCGTTGCAGTGTGATAAAGAATGGGGAAAAAGAATAATACCTTGTCCTGATGCGATTCTTAGAATACCAAAAAGTGGTATTCTACAGATAAATTCCATTTTTGGATATTCTAACGTAGAACATGGAATACCGGATGGGCCGAATATGACAACACCCTTTTCCCTAGATTTATCGAGGGAAGGGGACAACTTGCAGATTCAAATTAGCAATTCCATTTTGTATGAAGATGGTGAACGAATCCAAGTAATGAGTGATACAAGTATTCCATTGGTTCGAACTTGTCTAGGATTTGATTGGGAACAAATAGATTCTATAGAATCTGAGGCTTATGTTTCTCTTATTTCAGTAAGAACAAATAAGATCGTTAACAATATGGTTCAAATTAGCTTGATGAAATACCCCCCTTTTTTCATGGGGAGAAGGGACAATAAAGCAAGTTCAAATTTTATGTTCCATAACAATTTGGACCACACTAATCTTTTCTCTTCCAATGGGGCGAGTCAATTAATTAGTAAGCATCAAGGGACTATTTGTTCATTATCGAATGGGGAAGAAGACAGTGGATCTTTTATGGTTCTATCACCATCCGACTGTTTTCGAATCGTTCTATTCAATGATTCTAAATGTTATGATACGGGAAATAAATCAAATAGAAAGGATCCTATGAGAAAAATCATTGAATTTTCAGGTCTCTTGGGTCATTTACATAGTATAACCAGCCGTTTTCCATCCTCCCAGTTTATAACTGATAAAAAAGTATTATCAAAGAAACATTCCATTTTCCACAATTATTTCATGGACGAAAATATGAGAATTTCTCATTTCGATCCGTGCAGGAACATCATTTCCAATCTCTTGGGTCCAAATTGGTGCTCTTCCTCATCCGAATTCTGCAAAAAAACATTTCCAGTAGTTAGTCTTGGACAATTGATTCCTGAAAGTGTATGGATATCCGAGGATGAACCACTCCCCGAATCTGGTCAAATCATAGCAGTTGATGAGGAATCTTTAGTCATTAGATCAGCTAAACCCTATCTGGCTACTCGAAAAGCGACTGTTCATGGTCATTATGGAGAAATTCTTGACAAAGGAGATACATTGATAACATTGATATATGAAAGGTTAAAATCCAGTGATATAATTCAAGGTCTTCCTAAAGTTGAACAATTGTCAGAAGCCCGTTTGAATAATTCAATATCGATGAATCTGAAAGAAAGTTTTGAAAATTGGACCGGAGATATGACAAGATTTCTTGGAAGTCTTTGGGGGTTATTCATCAGCGCTAGGATAACTATGGAACAAAGTCAGATTCATTTAGTCAATCAGATTCAAAAAGTTTACCGATCCCAAGGGGTACGAATTGGTGATAAGCATATAGAGATTATTGTACGCCAAATGACATCGAAAGTATTAATTTCAGAAGATGGAACGGCTAATGTTTTTTCACCGGGGGAACTCATTGGATTATCACGAGCACAGAGAATGGATCGTGCTCTGGAAGAGACAATCTACTATCAAACCATGTTATTAGGAATAACAAGGGCATCTCTGAATACTCAAAGTTTTATATCCGAAGCGAGTTTCCAAGAAACTGCTCGGGTCTTAGCTAAAGCTGCTCTACAAGGTCGTATCGATTGGTTGAAAGGCTTGAAGGAAAATGTTATTCTCGGGGGGATGATACCTGCCGGTACTGGGCAACATATTCACCGTTCAGGGAAACGGAACGGAATAGATCCAAGAATAGGGAATAGGAATCTATTTAGCAACAAAGTGAAGGATATTTTATTTCATCATGACAAAGTATCTTTTTTTTCCATTCAAGAAAATTATCACAATATATTAAAACAGCCATTAAAAGAGTCTTGAGAAAGAGATTTCTTTTTATGTTCATGAATATATCTTCTATAATAGGAAGAATATGAAATATTCTATGAGTGAGAACGTTTCTACCACGTACTAGACAGACAGGCAATCTTTAAGATGTAATCGATTCCGTTGGAATAATTAGATATTATGATACATTTTATTTCGCTATTTTGGGGAGGAAAGCGAACGAGAATGAGCAAAAGATATTGGAACATTGATTTGGAAGAGATGATGGAAGCAAGAGTTCATTTAGGGCATAAAACTAGGAAATGGAACCCTAAGATGGCACCTTACATTTTTACAGAGCGTAAAGATACTCATATTATTAATCTGGCTAAAACTGCTCGTTCTTTATCAGAAGCTTGTGATTTGGTGTTTGATATAGCAGGTAGAGGAAAACAATTCCTGATAGTCGGTACGAAATATCAAGCAACTGATTTAGTAGCATCAGCTGCTACAGAAGCTCGATGTCATTATGTAAATAGAAAATGGCTTGGTGGTATGTTAACTAATTGGTCTACTACAGAGACGAGACTTCAGAAGTTCAAGGATTTAAAAAAAGAACAAGATACGGGACGATTCAATCAACTTCCAAAAAAAGAAGCAGCTATGCTCAAGAGACAATTAGACCAATTGCAGAAATATCTAGGTGGGATTAGATACATGAGGAGCTTACCCGATATTGCGATAATTACCAATCAACGAGAAGAATCCATTGCTCTTGGGGAATGTAGAACTTTGGGTATTCCGACAATTTGCTTGGTTGATACAGATTGTGATCCAGATCTCGTGGATATCCCAATTCCAGCCAATGATGATGGTATAGCTTCAATCCAATTGATCCTGAACAGATTAACGTCAGCAATTTGCGAAGGAAGGGCATTAAGGTCATTATAGCTATATGAAGGGCTAATAGAAAGTGAATTAGTAATAAAAAGAAAATAGAAAAAAAAAAAAGGGGGGGGGGGGAAGGACCTGAGGATTTACTGAGTTGGCTGCTATTCCATCCAAAATATCGTAAGAGCCAATTTCATTTATTGGTTTGGTTGGCTGCTCCAAATTGAAAAATATTCTTAATGGAATAACCCTTTTATTATCTCGTGACATCAAAAATTCTTATGAGAGTGAAATAATTGAGGAATCTATCATTTATTTGATAAAAATAATTTATTTTCTTCTTTAAGTTCATCTTTACAAGGGGGTAATATGGATATCGTACGATCTCCTATTAGCACACTGAATCATATCTACGATATATCCGGTGTGGAAGTGGGTCAACATTTTTATTGGCAAATAGGGGGGTTTCAAGTTCATGGACAGGTACTTATAACTTCTTGGATTGTAATTGCTGTCTTATTAGGTTCAGCTACCATAGCTGTTCGAGATCCACAAACCATTCCTACCGGTGGTCAAAATTTTGTTGAATATATTCTCGAATTTTTTCGGGACTTGACCAGAACTCAGATTGGGGAGGAAGAATATGGTCCCTGGGTTCCCTTTATTGGAACTATGTTTCTATTTATCTTTGTTTCTAACTGGTCAGGTGCTCTTCTTCCTTGGGGAATTCTAAAATTACCTCAGGGGGAGTTAGCCGCACCTACAAATGATATTAATACTACGGTTGCTCTAGCTTTACTTACGTCAGTAGCATATTTCTATGCAGGTCTTGCAAAGAAGGGGTTAGGTTATTTTGGTAAATATATTCAACCAACCCCAATACTTTTACCAATTAACATCTTAGAAGATTTTACAAAACCTTTATCGCTTAGTTTTCGACTTTTTGGAAATATATTAGCTGACGAATTGGTAGTTGCCGTTCTTGTTTCTCCGGTACCTTTAGTAGTTCCTATACCTGTAATGTTCCTGGGATTATTTACGAGCGGTATTCAAGCTCTGATCTTTGCAACTCTAGCTGCAGCTTATATAGGTGAATCCATGGAGGGTCATCATTAAATCACTGTCCAATCAGACAGAATAGTTTCTAAGTATCGTACCAACGCATGACTTGATATGTATGGTAGAAGCAAATCATATTTCTTAGTAAAAAGAGCTTGGTAACAAGATTTAAGATCGGTTAACTACTTCTGTCCATTAGATCTCCAGATAGAGTGGATCCGATTGGTCCGTTTGTATAGAAATATGAGAGAAAATAGGATCGAACAGGTTCACTAATCGGAGTTGTTTGAGTAAAGAATGTACCCCGGCGTAGAACGATGAAATTTTTGTTCCCAGCAAGGGGAGGATTTTTTCGAACATGTTTACTTTGTATATAATTCGTTTCATATATTAATCCATTTATATTGATTAAAAAAGCCTTTTTTATTTTATGGATTAATATATCATCTGTAGATGTTATATATAATGACTTATAGGCTTTTACGCAGTCTATTCTCTCTCCGTGATAAGAATTCATATGTTCAATAAAATGGAATCTTTATTTTCGAATATTATTCAGATGAAATATTTTCATAAGGGATAATAGGTTTCCTTATTCGTTGATATTATCACTTTGATACCGAAATATTTTGGGTTCTTAGTTGTTCGGAAGAAATCGTTCCATAATTTTACCATTGGTGAACACTCAATAGATGAAACTGTTGTATTATACACTATTTCCTGATCTTAGTAAGAGGAGATTACCATGGATCCCTTAATTTCTGCTGCTTCTGTTATTGCTGCTGGATTATCTGTAGGGCTTGCTTCCATTGGCCCTGGCGTTGGCCAGGGCACTGCTGCGGGCCAGGCTGTAGAAGGTATTGCGAGACAACCAGAAGCAGAAGGTAAAATACGAGGTACCTTACTGCTAAGTTTAGCTTTTATGGAAGCTTTAACAATTTATGGACTAGTTGTGGCCCTAGCGCTTCTATTTGCGAATCCCTTTGTTTAATCCTGAAAAAAAAAAAAAAAAAGATCCCTACACCTCGTCATTACATTAGTATTTCTCCAAGAATTTCCTTGTTCAGCTGCGGGAGAGGCTGATCTTAATAATTAGCAAATGAATTCTTCTTCCTACTTCGGTCGGAAAGATTCATGACGCGTGTGACAGGGAAGGGAAGGGAATGGATAGGGCAAGCAAATTCATTTTATCCTTTTCTTTTTATCCTTATCAAAAACCTGGGACTAAGTATCCAAAATATTCTTATCCAGAACTAGATAGGATCAAAAAAGAAAAGAACAAAATGATGTAGAACATATCCTTATCTATGAGGGGCAAGCATATGAAAAATGTAATTGATCCTTTCATTTCCTTGAGTTATTGGCCTTCTGCTGGGGGTTTCGGATCAAATACCAATATTTTAGAAACAAATATAATAAATCCAAGTGTGGTACTTAGTGTACTGATCTATTTTGGAAAGGGAGTGTGTGCGAGTTGTATATTCGAATAATATGGCTGGGCCCAACCAGCTGCACTTTGGAGATAGAAAAGTGCATGATCTCAACGAATTACTTCCGAACGGGGAATAGCGAAGAACTATAGCATTTCGTAATTGATTGGGAAATGAACTATTAGTTTATACCAACCAATGAGGGAGGACCACTAGAATGGTTAAAGCTGAACTGTTTGAAGTCTAAGCAAAACTAACTGGGTATTCTTTCCACCGCTGTGTCAAGATGAGATGGATTCAAAGGCATAGTTGGAGATTGATCCGATATAAAACATTCATATCAATGGAATAATTTCATCTATTTACTGAAAAATAGTCCCAATCTCCCATCCAATTTTAGTTCCAATGCTGAACTGACAACCTAAACAGAAAGGAAATTATTCGATAGAACAAAAATAAGGAGGCACAAATTAATTAATTGAATGGAACGATTCAAATTTCATGGGGGAAGAATAGGAGAGAAAAGGGGAAACGAAAACAAAAACAACTTTATTGATAATTGCAAATCCCTTTTGCTGGAAGAGCCCTTGGAGATCTCGGTCTTTTATAAATTGATTCTAATCTTCCGTAAACGGAACGGAAAGGGCAGGCTTGGTGTGAAGGGGGAACGTATATGTTCCTGGGGAATAAAAAAGAACTGAGCAGGAGAGCCGAATGAATCGAAAGATTCGTGTTCGGTTTGGGAAGAGATTATGAATTCGTGAAATTTGTGAATAGATAATCTACTTTCATTAAGTAATCTATTAGATAACCGTAAACAGAAAATATTGAATACTATTCGGAATTCGGAAGAACTATGTAAAGGAGCTATCGATCAGCTCGAGAAAGCTCGGGCTCGCTTAAGGGAAGTGGAAATGATAGGGGACGAAATCCGGGTAAATGGAGACTCCCAAGTAGAACGAGAGAAAGAGGATCTCATCAATGCTGCTTCTGAGAATTTGGAACAATTAGAGGATCCCAAGAATGAAACGATTTACTCCGAACAGCAAAGAGCAATTGACCAGATCCGACAACAAGTTTCTCGCCAAGCTTTACGAAGAACTATAGGAACTTTGAATAGTCGTTTTAAAATTGAGTTGCATTTACGTACGATCAATCAAAATATTGGCCTGTTTAGAACCATGATGAACACACCAGATTAGTTGTTAGTTGTTATAGGCCCTATTTCTCAACAGATAATTAATAAGTGCTAATGGGAAATCTTCAAATCGACGAAATTAGTAGTATTATACGGAAACAGATCAAACAATATAACGACGCAGCAGGAGTTGGTAATCTTGGCACCGTACTTCAAGTAGGAGATGGCATTGCTCGTATTCATGGTCTTTATGAAGTAATGGCAGGGGAATTAGTGGAATTTGGAGATGGTACAGTAGGCATTGCCCTAAATTTGGGATCGGATAATGTTGGAGTTGTATTAATGGGCGATGGCTTGATGATACAAGAAGGTAGTTCCGTGAGAGCAACAGGAAAAATTGCTCAGATACCAGTAAGTGATGCGTATTTGGGTCGTGTTGTAAATGCTCTAGCCCAACCCATTGATGGTAAGGGTCAAATTTCAGCTTCCGAATTTCGACTGATTGAATCTCCCGCTCCAGGTATTATATCAAGACGTTCCGTATATGAACCCCTTCAAACGGGGCTTATTGCTATTGATTCTATGATTCCTATAGGACGTGGTCAGCGAGAATTAATTATTGGGGACAGACAGACCGGCAAGACAGCAGTAGCTACAGATACTATTCTTAATCAAAAGAGTCAAAATGTAATCTGTGTCTATGTAGCAATTGGTCAAAGAGCTTCTTCCGTGGCTCAGGTAGTTAATACATTTCAAGAACGTGGCGCAATGGAATATACCATTGTGGTAGCGGAAACTGCGGATTCTCCCGCTACATTACAATATCTCGCTCCTTATACAGGGGCAGCTTTGGCTGAATACTTCATGTATAAGAAACAACATACATCAATCATTTATGACGATCTCTCCAAACAGGCACAAGCTTATCGACAAATGTCTCTTCTATTAAGAAGACCACCTGGCCGAGAAGCTTATCCGGGAGATGTTTTCTATTTGCATTCCCGTCTCTTGGAAAGAGCAGCTAAATTAAGTTCCCAGTTAGGTGAGGGGAGTCTTACTGCTCTACCAATAGTTGAGACTCAAGCTGGAGATGTTTCAGCTTATATTCCCACTAATGCAATTTCCATTACCGATGGACAAATATTTTTATCGGCCGATCTATTCAATGCCGGGATCCGACCTGCTATTAATGTGGGTCTTTCCGTATCTAGAGTAGGATCTGCGGCTCAGATAAAAGCTATGAAAAAGGTAGCTGGAAAGTTGAAATTAGAGTTAGCTCAATTTGCAGAGTTGGAAGCCTTTGCACAATTTGCTTCCGATCTTGATAAAGCTACTCAAGATCAATTGGCAAGGGGTCAACGATTACGTGAGTTGCTCAAACAATCTCAATCGGCTCCTTTGAAAGTAGAAGAACAAATAGCTACTATTTATACTGGAACAAATGGATACCTGGATATATTAGAAATAGCACAGGTGAGAAATTTTCTCGTTCGGTTACGCGAGTATTTGATAAAGAATAAACCTCAGTTCGGAGAAATTATATGTTCTACTGGTACATTTACAGAAGAAGCGAAAGCCCTTTTGGAAGAGGCTCTTTAAGGAACATACTGAACTTTTTTTACTTCAAGAAAAAAAATGAATATTTGATAATTTGGTGGGATTATTCAGAACAGGAAAAAGAGCTGAATAATTTGTTCCAATACATTGCACAACAATTTAGAACAATTGAAGAGTATTACGTCCAATAGGATTTGAACCTATACCGAAGGTTTAGAAGACCTCTGTCCTATCCATTAGACGATGGACGCTCTTTCTATCTTCCCTTTTTTTATTTTAACTCCTTTTGGCATACATTGTCCCGATCTACCTTTTTATTCACAATGAGGTTATAGGATAGGAAAAGAATGGAATCTATTTCACATTGCAACGGAAAATTTATTTCGAGTGAATCGTGAAATTATGTTATATACTTAATCACTTTATATCTACCTATTCTATCTATATAGATAGATATAGAACAGGTAGATATCTGTTAGCGGGTAGCGGGAATCGAACCCGCATCGTTAGCTTGGAAGGCTAGGGGTTATAGTCGACATTGATTATTCAATGCCTCTAATTCAGAACCGAACATGAGAATTTCATGTCATTCAGCTCCTTCATGGGGGATAGAGAGCGGTATGAGGGAAGAAGCGGAATATTTATATCAAATCTTTGTGAAAGGAAATTTCAATTCTTTTCTTTCTCCTCTTTTATTTTCGAATAAAACCCTAATTTCTTATCGTACCCATGGCATCTACGTCAGTTTCTTCTCTTTTCTACTCTTCTCTTTTTTTAGTGAAGGGCCCAAAATCGTAGAATACTTACTCACTTTCTAGATGATCCCGATAGAAAGAGAAATTTGAAAAGTTTCAAATAATCACAAATCTTTCTAGTTAATTCGTTCCCTATTTCTACTGATTCTGATCCCCAGGAGAACAAATTCCACCGAGCTCGAACGAAATGCTGATAACCCAAGTAAACCAAAGTCATCGTTCTATAGCTATTCCGCTTCAACCTGGGGTCCTTCCATCCATAAGTTGAAGGTTTAGTCACGATGAAAAAATATCTTTGGATCCCCATAGATCTGGAATTTATCTAACCTTTCAAACATTCTGTGTCGCTATCTTGGAACCAAAAATGTGTTTCTCTTTCATCATTTCAGACCCAGATTACGAGAAGGTATGCTATTCCTGGGCATTCATAGGGAAGGGTTTGAGCCTATCTGGAAATAGAGCTTTAGATGGATCTTTGATCCATGTAAAAGATCCTTCAACTATTTGAGTTGATAATGTAACGAATCACACTTTTACCACTAAACTATACCCGCAACGATCTGATTGTAACATACAGATCGATCTTTTGTCCAACCAATAGGAAGATGAGGAGTTATCAATCAACCTCTATTGAAAGTTTCTATCAATCATTACCTCGTTTTCATAATTACATGAATCTCCGGAGATGGAGATTCATGTAATTATAGATTACCTTTGCGAATTGCTGATAAAACAATAACTAAAGGGCCCGATACAACCATCAGAGTCAGAACAGTGAGTTGCGCAATAACTTCTAGATCCATTTGGTTTTCTTTCACCCTCCATCGACTGGATGTATGAATAAAATGTTGTCGGTATCAATCACTTTTCTTCTATTTTGTCTTCTTCGGACTCCTACCCATTTGTGTAGGTTCGATCAGGAACCTATTATGGCCTTGAGCAACTAATATCTTTACAATAATCTAATATCTTTAGATAGAGAACCCTTCAATATCTAGATAATAAAATTTTATACTGGAGAGGGATAAATGGACTAATCCATCTAACGCATTTATTCAAACTGATTGGGGAGGGAATGAAGAGATGATAATAGAGGTTCAATTTTTGATAGCTTTTTTTCTTGCCTTTACAGCAAGTATTCTAGCTCTCAAATTAGGTCAAGCACTGTATGAATAATTTTTCTGACCTGCTTGGCCTGGCCATCGGCCAGGCCAAGCAGGTCAGAAAAAAGAGAGGAAAAGAAATAACTATTTTGAACGAAATGAGCAATACAATTGACTAGATTGTTCTTTATCCAACTGAATAATTGCAATATTCATTATATTGCCGATACAACCCGTACATACTATGGTATACACCTTTACTCCACCATTCATTTTGTTACACATGAACTCTTCCATCTTGGAGAGATGGCTGAGCGGACCAAAGCGGCGGATTGCTAATCCGTAGTACGGATCATCCGTACCGAGGGTTCGAATCCCTCTCTCTCCGTTCGTACACTATTGATCCTGAAAACGAATAACCCCGAATCTTTCTACGGAACGGAAAAGACCCATTAACCTGGAGACTTTTTTCACTATTCTTTACGTCCGGGATTACGTCCTGGATCGTTCGATAGAAATCCAAAGATAAAAAGAGAAATGAAAAATACCACTACTGCGTAAACGAACAGCTTAAGAGTAAGCATTACGTAATCTCCGGAATCCTTATTATAAGTACAACACGAATAGATCATCAATCTTTGTACCATATATGGATACTTGAATACCAAACAATAGTATGATTGTTACAAATCACGAAATTATTTCTTCGAATCACGCGTGAAAATAAATTTGAAAGAAGAAGAGAAATTTTCTCTTTGTTTTCCAAATGGTCTTTTTTCCCTCTTATTTTTTGGATAAACCAGATATTTATCGAATATTTATGAAAATATGTCATTGGTATCGATCGTATCAATACGTGACCCAATAGCTCGATCCGAAGTGAGCGGTGGGATCGGAAGGAATTGATGAAGGTTAGTGGAAAAGTTTTTATCCGGGAGCAGATAAGGTATCTGAATCTGGTATCGTCGGGTGGAACAAGGATAGAACTTCTGTCACAAAAAAATGGAAAGAGTTATACAAAAATTAGATCAATGACAGCGATCCAAAAACTTGAAAAAGAAAAAAAAAGATACTTTTTATCGAAAACTTACAGCAGCTTGCCAAACAAAGGCTAAGAGAAAAGAGAGAACAGGAATAATTGGCATTACATCGACAATTGGATCAAAAATTGCATAAGCCTCAGGTAATTTTCCAAAAAAGGGATTATTTGAATGAATAAAGGCATCATCTAGACAAATATTGAAAATAACTGGCATTTTTCTTCTCCAATAAAAATTAGGGGGGGGTAAAGCCAGAAAAGTCTTTGATTGATCGAATTGATCGAAGCTCTTCGGCAAGTTTGACCGGACTTGGGGTTGGAAGGGATGATTCTTTCATACATACAATATTTTACCCAATCTAATAGAAAATGATCAATGAATGAATATTCTTGTCCCTTTTTCTGTTTTTCCTATTATGTCCAATTCCATCAATAACCTATTTTGTTGAAATATCCACAAAATTTTTTTGCCCAATTGGGATCTGATCTAATTAATCTTGGATCCTAATGGGTTGACAAAAAATTTGATATAAGTATTCATTAGCATATGAATAGGGAAATAGGATGGGAATGGGGCGTGGCCAAGCGGTAAGGCAGCAGGTTTTGATCCTGTTATTCGGAGGTTCGAATCCTTCCGTCCCAGACTTATTTCATTGGTTCCTGTTTTCCCTTCCCTCGCTCTTCCCTTTCTTCTTTCGTAAAGGGTAAATCCAATGGAATTTTTGTTTTTTATTTTTCTCATAATTTCACCATACTTAACTTATCAGAAGGGAATGTTATTACAATAGGGAAGAGATAAAGGGATATCTCTGTGGTGCAAGATGGGAATACGGATCAATTTGAGATAAGGTTCAATTTATGAAATTAGCCCATTGGATGTATGCTGGTCCTGCTCATATTGGAACTCTACGAGTAGCTAGTTCATTCAAAAATGTCCATGCCATTATGCATGCTCCTCTAGGAGATGATTATTTTAATGTAATGCGTTCTATGTTAGAACGGGAAAGAAATTTTACTCCTGCAACTGCTAGTATAGTAGATCGTCACGTACTAGCACGTGGATCTCGAAAAAGAGTTGTGGATAATATTCTTCGAAAAGATAAGGAGGAAAGTCCCGATCTTATCATATTAACACCTACGTGTACCTCTAGTATCTTGCAAGAGGATTTAAAAAACTTTGTGGATAGAGCATCCATAATCTCCGATTGCAACGTCATTTTTGCGGATGTGGATCATTATCAAGTGAATGAAATTCAGGCAGCGGATAGAACTTTGGAACAGGTAGTTCGATATTATTTGGATAAATCCCATACATTGGATCAATTCGTAACAGATGCACCTTCTGTAAATATAATTGGGATTCTTACTCTGGGTTTTCATAATCGACACGATTGTCGTGAGTTGAGACGTTTATTAAAAGATCTGGACATCAGAATTAATCAAATAATTCCTGAAGGAGGATCTGTAGAGGATCCAAAAAATTTACCAAAAGCTCGGTTCAATTTAATTCCTTATCGTGAAGTGGGCTTAATGACAGCGATGTATTTGAATAAGGAATTTGGAATGCCTTATGTATCTACAACTCCTATGGGAGCTGTAGATATGGCCGAGTGCATCCGACAGATAAAGAAATCTCTTGATATCTTGGCGGCTCCTATTTTATCGAGCAAAAGGGTTGATTACGAATCCTATATCGATGGACAAACTCGATTCGTTTCCCAAGCTGCTTGGTTCTCAAGATCTATCGATTGTCAGAACTTTACGGGGAAAGAAACAGTCGTTTTTGGTGATGCAACTCATGCTGCTTCAATTACTAAGATACTTGCTAGAGAGATGGGAATTCGTGTGAGTTGTACAGGTACTTATTGTAAACATGATGCAGAATGGTTCAAAGAGCAAATTAAAGATTTTTGTGATGAGATGATCATCACAGATGATCATGCTGAAGTAGGAGATATTATCGCTCGCGTGGAACCCTCTGCAATATTTGGTACTCAAATGGAACGTCATATTGGTAAACGTCTTGAGATTCCCTGTGGAGTTATTTCCGCACCAGCTCATATCCAAAATTTTTCCTTGGGATATCGACCCTTCCTGGGTTACGAAGGTACTAATCAAATAGCTGATCTAGTTTATAACTCATTCGCTCTGGGTATGGAGGATCATCTTCTAGAGATTTTTTGTGGTCATGATACGAAGGAAATAATGACTAAATCATTATCCACGGATATTAGTCCAATTTGGGATCCTGAAAGTCGGCAAGAATTGGGTAAAATCCCCCGTTTTGTAAGAGACGAAGTAAAGATAAATACAGAAAAATTTGCACGACGAAAGGGCCTTTTGAACGTTACTGTCGAGGTAATGCACGCAGCTAAAGAAGCATTAAGTTAAGTACCTAATCAATGTAATCAATTAATTGATTACATTGAGTGTATTCTATACAAAAAGAGTGGATCCAATTCGATACCTATTCCTATCATATCAATTGAGTTAATTACTATTCATAATCACGTCTCGATCATGATTCGAGATCAGGGAGGGATCTTCAAAACATCGTCTGAAACGATGTGGTAATTTACATAATTGGTTTCGTGAATATGGATTATGACATCATTTCATATTCGGATCAAGTGCCCTTGGCTCAAAATTATTCTTATTTTCTTATATACTCTCCAAGTCAATCTTGTTTCCACGTGATTCCATACAAAGATGACGAATATTTGAATCGTTCTATTGTTAAAGCCTAGGATTTTCTATCGATGTGTCTAACATCTCGTCCCAATACAGCGACAATCCAACAATTCATTTATCTCTTATTCTGGATTGACAATAGTGTATTGTGTCGATATAATTCGTCCATTCACAATAGAAATAGATATCTTAGGTTCATCATTTATCAGTGATTCTATCCAATCATGATAATTCTGTTGATGGATCATTTATTCATAACCTAGATTACTTTATTCTGGAATGGTGGATCAAAACTATACATATCCATATATGAACTGACGAGTGAATTATTTGGTCATTCACATAGGTTTTTGATCCCTCCCGTTCGTCAATTAGATTGGTAGGATTCTATTTACCGGTTCATATTGAGTAACCTCGCATTCCACTTCGATCGTATATATACTCAATATCTATTCGCAATATGGGTTGCTAACTCAATGGTAGAGTACTCGGCTTTTAAGTGCGACTAAGATCTTTTACACATTTGAATGAAGTAGAAAACTCGTCGATACCATCGGTAAAGTTCGGAAGACTACGACTGATCCTAATGAACGGAAAAAAAAGCATGTCGTTCCAACATATGATCTTTATGATACCTGATATTATTTCTCGGATACCTGATTGTATTCGATCAGGACCGGATCTGATTCAAGGAATCAAATGGGTGGAAAATGTCTATTATATACCTGGATGGATGTATAATATGCTCATCCTTTCGGATCAAATGTGATAATTGTGAATAGGATTTCATCAATTCGCGGTTAAGTCGAATGAGTCAATGGAGAAAGCTATATGACTTGAATCATAAGTAGACCCAGAGAAATGAGCTTCTGTTCCTCGTTCCAATTTAACGAGCGAGGAATTCCCTTTACTGATCAGAAGTTAAGAGCAGTTTAGTACCTGATATCGGGAGGTTTTCCCTGAGTAGATCAGGGATTTATACACTCACAATGAGTCCTAAGTACTCGAGTACAGATGTGTAAGATAAATAGTGTACTGACCAGGTTTATTTATTCCATGAGTCAGGAGAGCGATTGGTTGCCAGGATAAAAAAATTTTGTTCTTCCTCATGACGAATGAGATCCTTGGGTAGTAAATCTATAGAAGATAGAATCTTTATATTTGGATATATCTCTTTTTTCCTATCTTGTTCCGACTAGATCGCACCATGTATTTTCTCAGAAATGAAGAGGTTATTCTCATGAACGAGGGCCATAGCTGAGGTTTGGAAATGGATGAATTCCATAGATACGGAAAGGAAGATAACTCTCGGCAACAATGCTTTTTATATCCACTCTTTTTTCAGGAAGATCTTTACGCAATTTCTCATGATCATTATTTGGATGGATCAAGTTCTTCCGAACCGACGGAACATTTAAGTTCCAATGATCAATTCAGTTTCCTAACTGTAAAACGTTTGATTGGTCAAATACGTCAACAAAATCATTCAATTGTTTTATTCGTGAATTGCGCTCCAAATCCATTAGCTGATTGCAAGAAGAGTTCCTATTCTGAATCGGTACTAGAAGGACTTACATTGGTCCTGGAAGTTCCGTTCTCTATACGGTCAAAATATTCTGTGGAAGGGATGAATGAATGGAATAGTTTCCGGTCGATCCATTCAATATTTCCCTTCTTGGAGGATAAATTCCCGCATTCAAATTATATATCAGATGCACGAATACCCTATTCTATTCATCCGGAAATTTTGGTTCGAACCTTTCGTCGCTTGATCCGAGATGCTCCCTCCTTGCACCCATTACGCTCTGTTCTCTATGAATATCGAAATAGTCCAGAGAATTTACAAAGATCAATTATTGTCGTCCCAAGAGTAAATACGAGATTCTTCCTGTTCCTGTGGAATTATTATGTCTATGAATGCGAATCCATTTTATTTTCCCTTCTTAAACGATCCTCTCATTCACGATCGTTGTCTCATAGACCTTTCCCTCAGCGAACTCATTTTCATCGAAAGATAAAACATATTATCATATTTTCTCGTCGAAATTCACTGAAAAGTATCTGGTTGTTGAAGGATCCTAAAATTAACTATGTTAGATATGGTGAAAGATCTATTATAGCTATAAAAGGTACTCATCTCCTAGTGAAAAAATGTAGATATTATCTTCTACTTTTTCGGCAATGTTATTTCCATCTTTGGTCCGAACCGTATAGGGTCTGTTCTCATCAATTATCCAAGAATTGTTCTTCTTCTCCAGGTTATTTTCTGAGGGTTCGGATGAACCCTCTTTTTGTCAGAACAAAAATGCTAGATGAGTTATTCATCGCCGATCTTATTACCAATGAATTTGATCCAATAGTTCCGATTGTACCAATACTTGGATTATTGGCTAGAGAAAAATTCTGTGACGTATCAGGACGGCCAATTAGTAAATTGTCTTGGACCAATCTAACAGATGATGATATCCTCAATCGATTTGATCAAATTTGGAGAAATCTTTTTCATTACTACAGTGGATCCTTTGGTCGAGATGGTTTATATCGTATAAAGTATATACTTTCATTATCATGTGCTAAAACTTTAGCCTGTAAACATAAAAGTACGATACGTGTAGTTCGGAAGGAATTAGGTCCAGAACTCTTTCAAAAATCGTTTTCAAAAGAACGAGAATTTGATTCTCTGCCTTTTTCGTCAAAAGCGGCGGCCCGTTCGCAGAGAGAACGAATTTGGCATTCAGATATTCCCCAGATAAATCCCCTAGTTAATTCCTGGCAAAAGATACAGGATCTTAAAATAGAAAACTTATTTGATCAATGAAATGCTCTTTGAGTAATTGCCTCGATTCAGAATCATTTTTCTTTTTCTATCCGAGAACTAAAATGATTAGGAAATAGATACATTACATGGGGAAAGCCGTGTGCAATGAGAATTGCAAGCACGGTTTGGGGAGAGATTTCTCGCTCTTACTGATACTGAAGGAGCAGATCATCCACTCCATCCGACGAGCTCCGGGTTCGAGTCCCGGGCAACCCGGATCAAATTTCTGATAGGTACCTCTGTCCACTTATTCTGGTTCTGGATCTAATCAAGTTTTTTTCATATCTGTTCTCATTCCAATTGATCTACCATTCCTGGAACCAGTAATAAATAATTTTATGGAGTATCTAATCACAGATAGATCTATAGAGTGTGGAATATATGGATAGAATATAGAGGTATTTGAGATAGACTCTATATTCTATCCATATAGTATAGATCAGTATCTATCCCGTTGGGATAGATATTGAAATTCCATCCCAGATATTGGTTGACATTGATACATGGATCATATTATACTGTAAAATAACAAGCCTTATGCTTGGGAGCCTCTGATGATTTTATAAACGAAGTTCTGACCATGACCGCAATTATAGAAAGACGCGAAAGCGCAAATTTCTGGAGTCGCTTCTGCGACTGGATCACTAGCACTGAAAACCGTCTTTACATTGGATGGTTCGGTGTCTTGATGATCCCTACCCTATTGACCGCAACCTCTGTATTCATTATTGCTTTCATCGCAGCTCCTCCGGTAGATATTGATGGTATTCGTGAACCTGTTTCCGGTTCTCTTCTTTATGGAAACAATATTATCTCCGGTGCTATTATTCCTACCTCTGCAGCTATCGGATTGCACTTCTATCCAATCTGGGAAGCAGCTTCCGTCGATGAATGGCTATACAACGGGGGTCCTTACGAGCTAATCGTTCTACACTTCCTACTTGGTGTAGCTTGCTATATGGGTCGTGAGTGGGAGCTTAGCTTCCGTCTAGGTATGCGTCCTTGGATTGCTGTTGCATACTCAGCTCCTGTTGCAGCTGCTACTGCCGTTTTCTTGATCTACCCTATTGGTCAAGGGAGTTTCTCTGACGGTATGCCTCTAGGAATCTCTGGTACTTTCAATTTCATGATTGTATTCCAGGCTGAGCACAATATCCTTATGCATCCATTCCACATGTTGGGTGTAGCTGGCGTATTCGGCGGCTCTCTATTCAGTGCTATGCATGGTTCTTTGGTAACTTCCAGTTTGATCAGGGAAACTACTGAGAATCAGTCCGCAAATGCAGGTTACAAATTTGGTCAGGAGGAAGAAACCTACAATATTGTGGCTGCTCACGGTTATTTCGGCCGATTGATCTTCCAATATGCTAGTTTCAACAACTCCCGTTCTTTACATTTCTTCTTAGCTGCTTGGCCCGTAGCAGGTATCTGGTTTACCGCTCTAGGCATAAGCACTATGGCTTTCAACCTAAATGGATTCAATTTCAACCAATCTGTAGTTGACAGTCAAGGCCGTGTAATTAACACTTGGGCTGATATCATTAATCGTGCTAACCTAGGTATGGAAGTTATGCACGAACGTAATGCTCACAACTTTCCTCTGGATCTAGCCGCTGTTGAATCTATTTCAATAGGCGGATAA